GTTAATATTCTTTCTTAATGTAAGATCCTTAATCAGAATTTGATTGAAAGGATTTCACTATGATCAAATTGAGCGAAGGTGAAATCCACATCTAGCCGCTTCCATTGTTGGAAAAATAGTTTATAGTCGGAAATCTAAAAAAAAGTAGTTTCTCCAGTGTCATCCTTTAGAGGCCGCACCGCCCAAAAAAATTGACATCCGAGACCTTCCGTAAATTTCATAACTACTCTAACCCTATTCTCGAACCCTTCAGCAAATATGTCGCAATACTTTTTTTGACGCCCTAATAATCGTAGGCATCTTACGAGGGCCAATGAGACTTCCTTCAGATTAGGATTTGTACATGCGGAATCCACCAATGGTTCCGCCTTTGGGCATTTAGTCTGTGAAAACTGCTCCCAAGCATCCCGCCAGGTTGTAGGCAGGGAACTGCTGCCACTTGATTCACCGGAGCCTAATCCAATGCAATCATTATCTTCATTCACTAAATTAATCACATAATTGAAACTTAAATCCGCGCGCAGTAAACCCATATATTTGAGAATTTCGTTACTTACCCATACCATATTTGGTTATCTTTTTTAGCTTTCGCTAGAGATTTCATTAGACATTTAAACAGAAAATCTTCCCCAGCCGAACGACTACTAAATGCTCGGCTAAGTGCTCTCCCCTTTAGGCTTTGTATCATTCTATCTCTCGTCATCACTCGATCAAACCCGAGACTTGACATTGTTTCACGCTTTTCCGATGTAGCCATTCCCAAGTTTTGAATTAGTTTCATGCTTCGCATTTTACTTCTAAAATATTTACTTTTTAAGAAAGAGATTATTATTCCTTTTCTCTTCTGCTATGTCGAAGAGATTTACTTATTTGCCGCTCCTTGGCTGTCAAACCTTCCAATTTTAATTTTAAATTTAAAATCCCACCCCCAAAGACAAGCGGCGATGATCCGTACATCGAACGCCTGTTTTGAGAAGAGGGCATTGCTAGGATGGTTTGATCGAGGGTCACGACCTGACTAGACCCACACATCCTAGCAACGTGGACTATCCTACTGAGCTAATGAAAGAAAAATGACACGAAGATCGACATGAGCTAGACATGGATGTATCAAGCCTTTCCTTATGTTCTCTCATACAATGAACCTCGCATAGGAAGGGATTACTTAACCACGTAACTATACCCCGTAGGGTCAGTCAAGTATCCGAATAAGCTTAACAGGATGCATGCATGCTAGGAAAGACAGGCGCGGAGCGAAGTAGGTATTCAGGCTATAGGTCAACGTTATAGGTCAAGTATGCGCTAGGAATGGTTTAACTATACCCACTCGGGATAGGTGTGAACGCATTCACACAATCCGGGATGAATCAAAGGAATATCTCTAGCAAGGGAATGTGCTTTCGAACTCAATCGAATTCACAACACTAGCCTTTAACAAGTGTTACAATACGATGCAGTTCGTGGATTGGCAAAACCTGGATGATCAAAGCATCTATCTATGGTTGGGGGCTTCAAGATCGTCATAACATGTCACAGTAGAGTCATATAGCTTATAATGGGAGGCTGAAAGCGAGGGGAAACCCTTTCTCATGTGGGTATTAGCAAGGTATGAGACAAAGAGAGTCGTTAGTGGGATAGGTTTTTATTGTAGGAGAGAGATCGGGAATCCAGACAACAGGGCTAGGGCTTGAATCCGGTCGGTTGTCCGAGGTTTTTTCCACAAATTCATTTATGTAAGCCAGCTCTAGATCTCTGGGTCTCCCTTTTACCCCTCTAATTCCCTTGGGATAAGGTTCCAGTTAGTGAGAAAGAATGTACTTGCAATGAACTGGCTAAGTCCAACCAACCATGATGGCAGCCTGCCCCCTATAGCCAAAGCAAGCGAGAGCAAATAGTAATTTTTTTGAGTAAGGCCAACTATTATCAATTATAGACAAGTTCAAAAACTCTATGCTCTGCTCATATAGATATTGGATTCCAACAGGGGTTCATGACAACTATTGTGACTAAGGCAAAACGTGAAATAAAAAGGTTTTTCAATCAATCTGTCCCACCACACATATGGTGGATTCATAGTTCTGATCTACCGGTATCATATGTATGTGTATCAATGCCTCTATCAGGCAGCCGGAAGTGCATCTCTTCTTTTTGCAGGACTTCTTCCTAGCTCCGTGGAACGAAGAGTTGGAACGAATAGTAGAATGTTGGGCAGCAGGAAAGACTAGTTACAGAAAAGCCAGCCCCAGTTCATTCTGGCTATTGCATCCGTGGAATGCATAGTTAGCTCCGTTTTCAAGTTAGCTGCTCCCACCCTACCTACTTATTTGCTTGCCCTGTTTCTAATGCGCTGTGGACCTTGCTTGCTAGCTTCGTCGACCAATTCCTTGTGTCGGCTCCGATCTAACTAGTAAGAAGAAAGATAGATATATAGAATTGGGTGGGCAGAGTTGGCTTGCTTCCAAGAGAATAAACACCTGGCGACTCGAATGATGCGCTAGGTTTCGATCAGTTAATCGAGATAGGCTGTACTTTTCATTCGATTTTGTTACCACGTGCTTTTCACTTCATGATCATGGCTCATTTTCCTAGAACACCACAAAAAATCTCCCTACCAGCTGGTGCCAGTGAAGCTGAAACCATGGCTACCCCTCAACAAGCCTATAGCTCTTATCGGAGCTGGATTTATAATATGAGGTCTCATGTTTTGAGCAGTGAGGAAGGCCATAGGTGGCTGGAAACAAGTGTTCGTGCCAAGGTTTCTGAGGTGAATGGCTTATCACTTGAGGAAGCAGGCAACGATCAAGTAGATTAGTGAACTCCCTTGTGTCGGGGATTCCTTTCTTCTTCCTTGTCGTGAGAATCTGATCTCATTGGTTATAGAAAGAAGCCAGTAAAGAAGGTGCTTTTTCGAGATGTTTGAGTTGGCACAGGAGAAGAAGTAAGCAAATAGGGCAAACCAGCCATCTATAGATAGGTGTTCAATTTTTATGAGAGTGCTCTGTCAACTTCCTATAAGAGTTCCGCTTTTGCAAATCAAAGACAGAATTTAAACAGACATCAATCATCTAATCTGAATTCTTTTACAATTAATAGATACCTATCATAGAAAAACCTTTCTCCAAGGAAGCTTGCTTCTTGTTCCGGATTTTCTCCTAAAATAGGTTACTTTGCTTTCCGCTCTATCGGAAAACGTTCTAACGTATTGATTCCGTAATTCTAAAAATAAAATAAAAGAGTGAGACTCAATCTCCTTATGCCATCTCACGCTACCGAAGCAGACTCGCTCCGTCTATGCGTCCTGAACCTGAAGATAGAGACCCCAGCTAGACCTATTTAGTTTAGTTGCCTCGGGTGAGCTGAACTACCAGAACTAGTTCTTTACAACTCGTGCCCCGGAGCCCTCTATCTAGAATAGCTCTCTCTGGATTTCCCAGAAATGTTACCAGAACAGAATAAGTTACAACTGACTATATCTTCTTTTCCCAGCGACGCGCCCTCCCACTAAGCTCTCAACCAATCCAAGGTTAAGAAAAGAATGAGAACCCATCCAGCTTGAGACTAAGTCGTTTAGTAAGAAGTTATCCTCTAGTGCCCAGGATTCTTTTTAGACTGACTTTTCAATCGTCAAAGGGAATAGAACCAAAACATCGAACGATATGCTTTTATTCATTTTCCACTGTGAAAGGTTCTCTCAATCCCTCCCTAGTCCTTTCTTTCCTTTCAAAACTCTATGTATTCATTTGCTTTCTTACCAGGCCTACCCAGGAAAGGGGTATAGATAGAAGGAGGGATCCTCCGACCAATAGGTCTATTGAATAGAAAAAAACAATTGAATATCCAGCAGCTGCTTTTATTTTCTCTACGAAGATAGTGGCTAGCTAGCTTCTTTGCCAGCTTCGAGTGACTGTGACTACTCTTACTGTCCGTAACTCACAGAAGAGGCGGGAAGACTTTTTACTCCAAATTGATAAGCGATCAAACCCTTTGTTGTAACCTACTCTTGCACCCGGTTAGTTAGGTTCTTTTTCCTATCTATATATACTAACAACAATGTGGTGACATAATTCAACAATGTCATCGCTCATCAACAATTTATGAAAAACTATCTCCCCTCTTTCCAACAAAAGGAATCTCGTAAAAGAATATCTTAGAACGGCGGAGTACTAACTCTAAAGAGATCATAATACACTAAAGTAAGGAAAAAAAACTTCTGGTTCACTCTCGAAAGATGTCTTAAGCAGCATGTAAAAAGATCAATTTGAGAGTCAGGACCTTAAAGCTGATTATGGTGAATCCGGTGATAAGACTGGCAAAGCTTCTTTGCTCTAGGTAGAGGCGGCTGGGCTGTTCAGTGTGAAGTACTTCCATTCGCCCCATCCTTCGTTCCTTTCTGAGCTAAAAAACACCTATTCGTGACCTCACTCTTCCTAAACCTAGGCTTTGCAACCGCTATTACGCATTCCGTGCTTCTAGTTCTTGACTTACCTTTTGACTTGTCCAAAAACTCGTCTGCATCTTCAACTCCTTCTGCTACGCTGGTGCCATACGATACGGAGCCCGCCCTGGTGCCGTACCCGGCTGAAGCTCGATACAAATATGGGCAAAAAGAGGTCGTGTCATACCATTTATTCCGCCAAGAAGCATTCGTCTAAGGCCCGCCCCAGGTCGGGGAGACCCTATTCTTTTTATCCCAAAGCGGGCGAATTCCCGCATATTCTATATCTGCCCTTCGCCCACTACTGATTTGCCAATAACTGCGGCCGGTTCACTTGGTGTTTTACCAGAGGAAGATATTAGAACCACTCTCGTGTTTCGTATGCGAAAGATGGTTGATCGGTCCCTCACCCCAAGACAAGAAATCCCTACATCTATTAATGGCAAAGTATCATTGACCGAAAACCGACTCGCGTCAAGTACCTTCCTTGGATTGGAAAACAGACAAATAGGATTCTTCGTCATGGGACTTCTCGTTAAGTGGTTGGCAATCCATCAGGAAACTTCGATCTTGCCCTATCCCCATACCAAGCTACTTACTTTCTTGCAGCGCCCTGCGGCCTTCATCTCGAACTCGTGGCTTACACACTTAAAACATGTCTGTTGATGATATCATCAACATAGAATAGCATATAGAAAGACTGGTGATCAAGACAGACTATGGACTTCTCACGCCTACTACAAATGAGTAAAATCGCATCTACCACTGCCTCGGCGATTGCTTAAAACCCTAAAGGGGCGCCGCATGCTAACTCTCCCTTTTCTTTTGGCCTTGAGTAGGATGAAGCAGCCTGAGGAGGAGGCACAACAAGCACTTTATATAGAAATCGGAGAGGAGATTCTTCAACAATACCATAGATACATCCTCCGCCATAGTCCCTGGATGAAGAAGAACATAGCGCTTCTGTTTGGGAATGAAATATTCCTAAATATAAAAACAATAATAAAGGAATTCGAACTCGAATCATTATCAACTGCCGAATTAAATTCATTTCTCCAAGACATTAGAGCAAATCCTAAGCAATTGCATTCCATTTTCAAGGAATTATGGCTGGGACCTAAATGATTTCGAAGATGATAGGTGTGAAAGTACTTATTCGTGGCTGGGTTTATTATTCCACTATAGAGAAGGAATCAAATCAACGAAAAATACTATACTCGAAAATAGTACACTATACTCGAAAATAGTATACCATACTATACTATACTATACTATACTATACTATACTATACTATACTATACTATACTATACTATACTATACTATACTATAAATTTCGAGTTGCGAAGGAAAGGCGTGAAACAATGTAATGTCAAGTTTCAACTTGAACATGTTAGAAGGAGCTAAATCAATAGGTGCCGGAGCTGCTACAATTGCTTTAGCGGGAGCTGCTGTCGGTATTGGAAACGTCCTCAGTTCTTCGATTCATTCCGTGGCGCGAAATCCTTCATTGGCTAAACAATCATTTGGATATGCCATTTTGGGCTTTGCTCTCACCGAAGCTATTGCATTGTTTGCCCCAATGATGGCCTTTCTGATCTCATTCGTATTCCGAGAACATAATTCGTAAAAATCAGGTGTAGTTTCTCTTCCTTCCTGGGTGGAGAGTACGAGGCCCCCACTTATACCTACCGGGTAGGTGGGGGGGAAGAAGAGTGGGTAAGTGGGCTTCTTTCACTTGATTTTGGTTGGTACGGGTTCGAGGACCCGTGGAGTTGGGAAAAGCGGCGCACTAGAATGAATAGCACAGGTCGGAGGTGAAGCTTATAGACCCACCCCTTCTTTAGACAAATATAAGACTTTCCCTGCCTGTCTGCAGCTTTGTCTGACTATATTTAGTCTAGGACTAATGAGTTTCCTTTCTGACTCGAAAGAAATTGACGTATCAAATCTAGTTTGTTGTGGTTGGAAAAGAAAATCTGGTATTTCATCCTCTGGCTATATACTTTATAATTAACCTCTTTCTTAGGGAAGTAATGCGGATGGCATCGAATAAGCTCTTTGATCTTGATGCAAGTTTGCAAGTGAAGAAGAATGCTTGAGATTCCAAGTAAGGGCATTCTCTCCATTATGGAGCTAGGCTAGATAGGACTCAGTTTAGATTTACATAATAAGGGTTTGAGATTGACTTAGTCAATTCAGTGAAGTGAATAGGCGGATCGAACTCAAAGCAAGGTGTAAAGCGGTAAGGCATTACGCTGTGGTCAATCTTCTGATATAGAGTAGGTACCGAACCGGAGTCAGAGTGAACTGCGGTATTTCATTCAGTCAGCTTGGCTTTTCTATAGTTGGCCTTTTTGTCTACCTTCTTGAGTCAATGTCACATTGGTCCATTCCGGTCTTCAGTAAGTAAGTGTTCACCAAGCAAGCTTGAGCACCTTTCACCCTCGGACATAAAGGCTTTTATCCAATTCATTCAGGGTAGAAGGAGCTTCAAAGCTTTTAGCCGGGAGCTCTTTCTTTTGCCCTATGAATGAAATAAGCGTGAAATAGCCGTAAGCGGTGGTGGTGAGGAAGTAAGTCAGGTTAGGAATTGAAGAAGAAGAGCAGCTAGTCCCGGGCTTATGCCACTACTGTACTGTCCTATAGGGTGGCTTTCAACAATAACATAGGATTAAAATTCCCCCCCCCCCTAAGGGCGGAGCTCTGTGCGTACTCGTTTATAAGAAGGAATGCACTAGAAACTCTTTGATTCGGTTCACTACTTAATACTCCCAATTCCTACTGTCCTACTGTACACCTATAAGAACTCCTTTGAAAAAACATACTAATCCTAAACAATGAAAACTACCTAAGCATAAGCAAGCCTTAGTCACAAGCCCTAGTCTGAATCTTCCTTGTGTCTAGTTGATAGGATGATCTGGTGCAAGCTGGTTGTGGAAGCGGGTGCTTTCTATCTGATCAAGTAGAAGTTGTCTATTTTGTAGACATATAGGAGAAGAAATGCTAAGCATCTATGGCTACGTCGCCTATGTGCAGTAAAAAGAATCCCTCCTTCAAGTTGGTATGACTTGGTTCTGATGCTCTAGATGTCCTATGATGAGAAAGATCAGTTCTGTAGACAATGAGTAAGAACAATAAAATCCTGCTATTGCTATATAGTCTAGTTGACAGCCAATATTGATAAGAGTTTGACGGGGACAATTCTGCCTGAAGGACTCACCTTCTCTGGTCAAGCAGTGTAGAACAACCAATAGTGGAATATCTTCCCAAGAGCAGTAGTTTCAAGTCAAGCACTGAACAAAGAAGAGTGTTTAAGATGGCTATCCTCTTTTCTCTAGTAGTAGAAGTTTACTTCCCCATGAGTTTACGCTTTGACTGTCTCAGTCGGCAGGAGTCAATAAAGTGGTTCTTCTTCATTATTCAGAATTGAGTTAGGTTCACGGAGTTTCGTAGAGTACTTTGTCATTGACTTTCTTCTACAATGAATTCCCAAGCGCCAAGCTCCAAAACTTATTTACCCTTCTCCTTCCCGATAGTAGTAGAATGACTCAAGGCTCAAGAAGATTGACCCTAGCGCAGATGTACCCGATTCACTACTCTATTTGTAAGACACTTGCTTTTGAATTGCTTGATTTGACAGAAAGTTCGAAGAGGGATGACAGACAGAGCCAAGTTCTTATACTACTCTGCTTCAGATAAGCAAGGCTTAGGCATCGCCAACTCCATTTGTTCATTGAAATCGGCTGGACTTGATGTGTGGTTGACTTGACTTCTTCCTTGTACCGTAAGACTTTCATACTAAGCATGTGACTCTGTCCGGTGGGAAGACCAGATCATTAGAACTAACTAAGTAGAATATGAAAACAGTAGGTAATAGATAATCTTGGACTCCACAAGTAGAAGAATAAAATCAAGTGAACGGTAACTACTTTAGGGTCTATGCTACCGGAAAGTCATTATAGAGCTAGTAGACAGTACCACCTCATAGTTGAGGTATGTGACATTCTTTCTCAAACAATCAGGGAAAAATGAGACTGATGGAGCTTCTTGACTACTGTTGGACAGAACTCGGCAGCTGAAGGGGATGGATTAGCCAGAGAGTACTATTTCATATCATAAGTAAGATGGCAAGAAATATCAGTACAGTAATAAGAAGAAAGACTGATAAAGAAGACCTTTTCCTAGCATTTGCTTTCCAAATCAACTTCCATACAGGACATAAAAATCTTGCTTGCTTTAGAGAAGATTCTAAGAAGAATAGACAGAAGACAGACTTATCGACTAAGAACCGAACAACTACTGGAGTAGACGGTTAACAATCATTGGGTAGATGAGCCTACATACCGTCAACTTCTTGATCGCAGAAAAGAGGATATAGGAGAGTTGTGTAGTTCCACTCCATCTACAAAAGAGAAAGGCACTTGCACAATACTAGCACAAACCATCTTCTAGGATGATAATGCATAAGCACGAAGCGGAAAACCAAGCCAAATGGCTAAAGTCATGTATGGAAAAGAAATCAAATAGAATGAATGTATTGCTATCTCTATGCCCAAGAAAGGGAAAAGGAGCATATAGGTACGGCTTTTGACTACAAAGCAATGCAAAGTCTTTAGTAGAAAGAGGAGCAGAAAGAACTCTTATTAGGCTTGCTTGTGATTCAGAACCAGCAAGGAAAGAGTAGTCGTTTTCAAAATAGTAAGTAAGATGCCGGGATAAGAACTGTGTGATTTCAGCCTTAGAAAATATCTGTCAAATGGGTCAAATGTAGAATTAGATGTGTAAGCAAAGCTCTGATTCAGAAAGGAAAGGTATGCGGGTAGACATTGAGTTAGAGATTGAATGCAGGGGCACACTAGAGAAAAGCAAGGACAAGTAGCTAGTTGACTAACACTTTCGAGCACGTACGCTGGCGCTCTTTGATAGAGCATTATCTACAACCCTGAAGCGAACTATGAAAAAGAAATCTAGCAGTCGGACTTTGAAACAGAAAAAGCCTTAGGAATGGAAACCCTAGGCCCAGCCTGACAAGGCTAGAGAGAAAAAGCAATAGCAAGAGATCAGCGAACGAAGCGGAGAATGATCACAATTAGGTCGATCCTACCATAGCCGAGTCTACATCCAGGACCTGACACGATGAAAAAGAAGATTCTTTCTAAAAGAGCTAAGAAAAGGAGTACGAGGACTAGCTCAACGTATACCCGCACGAAAGACTTGAAAGAGCTCACGCGTATTATGCCTACCTTGGCTACTGGTGAAGATGGAGTCGTAAATTGACTTAACCAAAGCCATACCTGATTGCCTACGAAGGTCTTAAGTCTCCGCATGCCCAACACCTACCCCTACCTGTATCCTTAACAAGGTCGGGCACGCATAATACTAAAAAAATAAAAGGATTAATGATTTGGATGGCAAGGCGGATGTACTAGTCAAGATATATCTGTCCTTCTTTTACATCTTAAAAATAAGACTTCTGGCGAACAGTTCAGCCGCCAATTGCTTAATAACTAGTTGCAGGCATGGCTTATTAGGTTTCTGAAAAGAAATTGAGAGCTCTTTATATATAACCAAAGAAAATAGAGGGCACAAAACGGGCGTAGCGATAGAAAGAGGGCTAATTCGACTCCTGTCCGATCAGAAGAGTTTCTTTTCCCCCACCATAAACAGAGTTGATCTACCATCTATACCCTCTCTACCACCAGTCCTACCTGACGGACGGTTTATTCCCACTTTGCTCCCTCCATCCCCGTACTCTTCGGGTGGACGGTATCCTAACCTTGCTTCTGGACGGTCTGCTTTCTCAATCAATCCGGTTTCTTCTTCCGCTCGGTACTCATCTACCTAATCTTCCCCTCGCAGGAGCTCGGCCGTCTGTACCACCAAGAAATCAAAGGAAAGATGAATCTTGTCCCCGAGAAAGAGTTCCAGCTAGAACAGACTTGTTGGTACCAGCTAGATAGAAAGAAAGGACAGACTCGCTAACGCTCACACATCGTTAAGGTTTTGCTCTTTTACGCCCACCAGAGTCATGTTTTCTTCGCCCTCTCCGACCAACCAATAGTTGCTCCACCACTCTTCCCCAAGTCCGTACTAACTGGACTCGCTTCCGCTCCGGTCGGCAGACTCGCTCTATCTTCATTCCCGAGCTCAGACATTTTTTTTTCGACACCAGGACGCTTCGCTCCGAGAGTTTTCTTCCAGCCGAAAGAGGCTCAACCCGTGAGAAAGAGGTATTCATTTGCACCAGTCCGGAATAGAGATGTTCGCCAGTCTGTGAGTTGCTTTGCCCCTCGGGTCGGCATGAAAAAGAGGGAATGACATCGGAAGTGTACAGTTCCGACAGCACGGCGCATTATATACGAGAAAAATTCCGCTTATCATTTCCTATTATCCTCCAATCCAAGAGCCAGCCTCGAGAGTTCTAAGTGTCTTGTGCGGTAGTTTGGGTATCAGTTCTTCGGTGTGAACTTGCTGGGCCCTGCGGGTACGTACCGTACTCCAGAAGAAAGGCATCCATGACATTCACACTCTCCTTCGGAGGCCAGAGCAATTCCTTACCCTTGCAGAGTTAGATCAGAATAAGGATCGCATCACCGGGTCGATCACCACTGACACCTAATAAATAGTTAATGAAATCAGACAGGCTAACGAGCGAGTGTAGTTGCTTCAAAGCGGGATATGAAAAGGAACCGCTGCTAGGATAGTAAGGACTGCCCTCACAGAACCAAGAAATATATGAATCTAATTAACATAACATAGAGTATCTTCACGTAGTACAGGTAAAGAGAGAATGTGGGGAAAAATAGCCAGTCGGGTAGGCAAGTGCGGGTGGCTGTGGTCAAAGTGAATATCTAGTTCATATCATAGTCTGTTTGTACAGTTGACTAGGCATCGGCACCCGAGCTTATATCCTTGGCTCCATCCCGGGGTACTTCTTCACTAGGCGTGGAAATCCCAGCAGTAGGCAAAGCTGTTCCTGGAAAGCCAGAAAACGAGACAGCTACATACGCGCGTAAGTTTTGAAGGAAAAACCTAAGACTTTTCATCCTTTCTTTCCTGCCATCCCTTCCTTTCGTTGCTTGACGGCAGATCGATCTAATCCTCGACTCATCAGAAAGGCTTTTCCCGCTCTAGTTGCTGTAGCTGGAAAGAAAGACGAAGTGCCAGTTCCATGAACAGAGGCCAACCCTGGCTCTGGAGCAACTAGTCAAGAAGTATCTACAACTGGATAATTGATTTGCCGAGGAATAGTATTATTTAATTTATTTGAGCCGTGCCCTTGTTGGAAAGAAAGGGAATAGGTGTCTTCGGCCGATCAATTGGAGCCGAATCCCGTAGAGGAATCCGTTTTCGTAGCAAGGAAGGAGCCCTAAGCTAGGTAGCTGTTCTTGGGATTTCCGTTCTTGGGATTACCGGTGCCCAGGAAAGAATGGATGAAGCAATGCCGGTACTAAATTGATCAAACATGATGGTGATCTGCTACCCACCTACTCTAATAGAAGCACTACAGGGGTATCAACTATTGAAACAAATGCTCAAACCAACTATTCAAATAGCAGGCTTTATCTTTCTCACTCGTTGTTTCGTTGGTCTTTTTTTGGTCATTGATTGTTTAGTCTCGTGGAAGCAACCGATGCTTTGGTCATTCGACTCCTTGATGCCAGTCTGTGCTTGCTGTCATGCTGGCAAAAGCGGGGGTTTCGGCCGGTTTTACCTACTATTGGATTTGAACCAATGACTCTCGCCGTATGAAAGCGATACTCTAACCGCTGAGTCAAGTAGGTCAAGCTGAGTCAAGTCAGAGAAAATCGAAAAAAAGAGAAAGCCAACCAAAGCGCAACCAGAGTTCCCCGCGGGGTGGAGCGCTAAGAAAGAGAAAGCGTTATCGCTATACGAAATGAAGCTGCGGCTAGCACGCTAAGATAAACCACTTGGTTTAGGCTCCTGCTTAGTGGCGTGTGATTTCAACACTATTCCAGAGGTATATGACAAAAATGGTGGGAGAGACCTCTATGTTCCTCAGCTTAAATCATTCTAAGATTGTTTACAATTCTGTCATCTATTTGACATGAGGGCTAGAGGGTGGTCTTGGAGCAAGAAAAGTGTTGAGTCCAGGCGCATTATGGTACGACTGAGACTGAGTTGGGCAGGAGCAAGCGGTTGGATTGGCCTGACTCTTCAAGACCAAAGATACTCGGCTTCCTCTTCATCAAGTCACGAAATTCGACCCTTAGTTAGCTGCACCAAAACTAGAGTAGGGCCAAGCAAAGCCTAGGATGAATCTCTCTTCTAGTCTAGCTTCCGCTTACACTGAAGCTTCCACTCCCATATGGGCAAGAAGAGCTCCTTCTCTTTTTGCCAAAGCAAAGAAGAGCCTATATAGTTGTTTACTTCCTCGCCTAACTGTTTACGGATAGTCAGTGGTGAACCGGGTGACCAAAAGTGGCGACAAGATGGAAATCTTTGCTGAAAGCGCTGGTTCGATCCCAGCTCGTGAGAAGGGTGGTATGCTAGCAGAAAATAGAAAAGGCTAAAGAGAAGGGTATTTTCTGGGAGTAGTTTAACTTAGAATGGAATGCGTGAAGCATATAGCTAGCCAGAGAGTTTAAACTGTGTTATTGACAGGTTGGGTTCCTGAACAGGGTTCGTAGCTGACGCCAAACACAAAATCTTTCGATTGATCCCTTTTCTATTATCCAATCCGGAGTTTGAACAACACCACCATCGGTGGTTCACTATGGATAAGAGGACAGCCATCGGGCATAAAAGGCTACATCTGCGATAATGAGATGGAGGGGTTCGAAAGCTAAAAAAATGCTTACGAAGCACTGCCCTTTGACCCTGTGCTATGTTAGGAGAGAGGTGGAATGAAACCATATCTCATAGGTTTTTTAGGGGATGAACTCCTTCCACTACCCCTATCGAGATGGACGCCTGATGAAGAAGATTACTCGTCTAGGAAAACTAGATCCGCTAGAGAAGACAGAGCTTAGATGGGGAGGGTAGAGACAATTGGTATAGGCTTCACTGACAGCAAAGTAAAGAGATCCAGGAACTAACGATGCTGTGAGGGTATTGGTAGCCAGTCTTTCAATTCCATTCTTCGTCTCCCTAGTGAGATCTTTTGACCGGGTTGAAAGTGAGCTTCCTCCTTTTAGTAAGCCTTTCCCTAGCTCTAATGTCCCTTTCGCTTTCTACACCAAGCTATACACTAATCCCAGTGCGAGCTCATTACCCTAACGGGAATTTGCAGAAATTCCAACCTGCGATACCTGATACTTGAAACTCGATCTATTTCACCGTACTTCTACTAAAGCTAAGCCTAATATTGCAATGAAGCTAAGAATGAGTCAGTTGTGCTACTGCTTCCATTCCTCGCATTCAGCTTGAAGAGCCATATTGAACAACTATAAAGAGCATCTACCACTGCTCGGATTAGCCTCCCTCCTATCATTCTCATAAGGATTGGCTTCCGCTTACTTTAGGTCTTGACTTCCTATCGGGATAGACAGCTCAGATTACATGCTTTAGATTGAAGCTACTGCTCCTCTTTCTTTCATTAGTGCACCTCTTATTCTTCATCCTATCCACCATAGAATACTCTCTTCCAGTCCTTTGATCATATAGCCATCCATCTTTCATCAATGAAATTGTTCCGTATGGGTAGCAAATACACATATCAGAAGAGCCAACCCGAAAGCACTTGCTTCAAAGAAGAAGCTGTTACCAAGAAATTCCTGTTTCAAGTCTGTATATCTCGATAGAACCAATTCCAATCCAGGTAGTGTGAACAGAGGATGTGGAAGTTCTGTTTCCTTGCCTTGGCTCTAGAAGTCCTGTCGGCGGACATAAGACGGAACCCCGGTGGTTTGAAGGCACGTAGCCACTGTGTCTAAGATTGAGCAGGCGGGTACGGTTTCGGAAATGACATATTGAATAGGTCTGTATACCCTCAAGGGAGTTCGTTCCATAGAGATCTGACTTAGAAAAAGGAAGCTCTGCTAAAAGCTAAATCGCTAATAAGTTCAAACATCAAAGGTACCTGTCTACTTCTATGTCGATGATCTGATCTACACCGGCAATAACGATAAGCATAAGAGTTCAAGAGGAGGAGGAGGGAAACGTATGAGATGAGGGATTTGGACTTGCTACACTTACCAGATGTGAGGTAGTTAAATGCTTTCCTTCCATAGCTAACTTTCCCATAGCCGTAGTTCCAGTCTGACTCTCCGAAGCCTATGACCAAGAGTAAGGGGCTGCACCGATTAGAGAGAGTACGTCGTCTATTCATTCCACTCATTCCTAACGTCCAAAGCTCTGAATTAAGAAAGTTAATAGGTGGGTAGGCGTTCTTAGGTAACATGCCTTTCTCGGAAGCCTTGTTGAATTAATGGCAAGGGAGATATTAGCTTAATGGCAAGGGCTTGGGGGAAGATGCTATGCTTGAGTCAGCGGAAATGGTTTATGACGAAGAAAAGAAATCATAGGTAGTTACCTCTCCTCCGGGTATGAGAGGTCTAGTTCGGTGAGAATAGATAGGGATAGAAAGACCATCCTGGTGCACATGCTATGGGTCTTCTTGTTTGTTGGGAAAGCAAGGAAGACTAGCTTTGGCGTGGGAAGCTTACCAATTGATGCGGTGGCTACTCGATCGAGAAGAAAGAGCAGTTGTTACCTGCCTCCACTATTAAGCAGCATGAGCCACTAGACTGACTCGATATCCGTGTGTGGATCCGCCCGAAGGCAGTCGATTGGAAAAGATGAAGACAAGGAAGAGCCATTCTTCATACATAGGAGCGAGTGGTCGAAATGGAAAGCGGACAAACGGAATTCTGTACAACTATAGGGTTCGGTTCTTTCTTCTGTCCCAGGTCCTTTCTTCTCTTGCGGATCTTGCTTAGAGAGATAGACGCTGTTCTCTGCCATACTGTGGCTGTGCACTTTAGCACTTCTTCTTGAACTTGGTTTTTCTTCCTTCCCTTCGGTACTCCTTAACTCGGAGATACTCCTTCGGTACTACTTGGCTACTACTTGAACAGATGGGTTTAGTCCCTTCCTTCGCTCAACTCTTTCTTATTCACACACGCCCACAGATATGTAGGAAGAACTAGCTAGGGAATAATTGGGGCTTATGTGGACCCCTTCCCTTTAATTTAAGAAAGAGGTCTTCCTAGCTGACTTGAAACTAGATCTTCTTCCGAGTTTCGTTCTCTATGGCTTGTGAATTGCTGTACTGCCTGTTTCACTCTCTTCTAAGGGATCTCCTCCTATGGAGGTATGTAAAGTGGGTTCTATCGCATTTGAGACAGGTAGCCGAGGAAGACTGATGATGAGCCCTACGTTCTTGTCTTCCTGGTAGTCATAAGTCAGATATCCTGTTTGCTTCAAATCATTCCATCTCGAGGGAAGGTTGCTTTTGCACGAGTATCGAAGAAAGCCAAACTGCTAGTGCTGAAACAAATCACAGACACTCCGCCCCGAAAGGAAACTAGTGAAACCGTCGCGCATGGGGTAAGTAAGCAAAGCCTATTGGAAAGAAAAAGACACCATGGTTCCTGGCCCTTCTTTCTTTATTGCAAGCAAGCGCTTTGGAATCTGAGTACTCAACTCAAAAGCCTCTGTAACCTTAGTATTTTAAATAGCTGGTTGCGTTGAAAAGGCGCGGAGCGATAGATAAAATGGAATCTGTCTCAATGCCCAGCTGATTGTCCACCTCATTAGAAACAATCCATCCTTGTGCTAAGAGCTTTGTATACCAGTCGGCCTAGGTTCTTCCTGCTAAGTCAAGTGCTTTCTCTTTTATACCAGGCTAAGTAAGAGTTGAAATAAGAGTGAAAGCTTGCAATTGGGTTCGAGCTTCTACAGTATGAATTTTACCTTGAAGGTTGCATTCTAGCTCTCAGGTTTCAAGTAGCTTCTTTCTGTAGTTTCAGTAGTTTTAGGCGAGTTCCTTCTTGTCCTATCACTCGTATCAGCTGTAGAATTCTCTCTATCAGCTGCCAAGATTTCCTTCTACTTATAAGACTCAAAGTAAGATACCAGATTGATAATAGCAAATAAGAATTTACGTTGTTCTATTGCAAAGTAGTCTCCTACATATAATATAATATAATATAATATAATATAATATAATATAATATAATATAATATAATATAATATAATATAATATAAAAAGTAGTTAGCAGATTTCAAGTAAGGAATCAGAATAGTAGTTTATGCTTTCGTATCTCGCCTTTAAGACTTGCAAGCCGGAGTTAAGAGATAGAAAGCAGTTGGAGTTTCCTATGGAGTTGTAGTTTCCTAAAAATAGTATTACCAAGTCAGATAGAAGAATCACTGCTATCAGAAGTCGTAACTCTTGTTTTTCGCTTATAAGCTTTAAAGTACCGTAGTTGTATACCAAGTCTGCCAGCCAACTATCTGATTTCAAGTCGCTTATAGCCGTCCTCAAGTGAAGAAAGCCAGCGGTGAGGAATAAGAGTCAACCTTTTAGAAAGCAGTTGGTGTTTCGATAGCATTACCTGGAGTATTAGTAGCTCGGGTCAGTATTAAGAAACGGAAAAACCAGAAAGAAGTTTTCAAAGCCTTAAGCTGAGCTGTCGTGTCTAGAGTCTTAGGCTCGGTTCTATCGTAGTAGTTTCCTAGCTGGCCTAGAAGTTTGATTAGTGGCTTGACGACCATCTTGTATTGTATAGCTCCGACTGCTGACTTTGCAGTCTCGTTTACCACGGGCTACTCGTTTCCATACTATAAGCAAGAAGAAGAAAAGTAATAAATAAGCTTGATATGAGTTTTCAGGTTAGCTATCAAAGTTCAGTAGTTCCCTCCGCAGTAGTAGCTCAAGGAAGAAGCTTTTCGTTTACATACTTTTATTAAGCAAATCCACCTTTCGTATCAAAAAAGTAGTAGTAGGCTCTAGCTCAAATTCTAGTTAGAAGATAGAAGAACCAAAGCTAGTTACAAGATTAAGAGTGAGGCTGCAGGCTTTCTATGTCGTATCTAGTCTAAGCTATCAGTTAGTAAGTAAGCGAGGCAGTTTCAATCTACTACGCAAGTCGTACCTATAGTATTAGGAGCTTACATGTAAGAATGCAAACAAGCTAGCAGAATCGCAAGTCGTTATTGCTGTTATGGGTTCTATTGTTTTCTATTTCATCCCGGTATCAGAATAGCAAGCTCACTAGTAGTTTCCCCTGTATTAATAGTAGGATTGCTTTGTAGCTGTAGTTTAGATGGTATTAGCGGAGCTATCAGATTCAAAACATGATTTCAGTTATGGTTTTCCATACTTTAACTTAGTATTAGCTATAGAATTGAGGATTGCCTTTGAAGATGGCTTGCTTGTATACTGAGTATTAGAAAGCTAAGCATTTCTAGCTGTTGTTTCAGCTTTCGTATCTACTGTATTTGCAACTCACATCTCAGATTCAAAGGAAGCTACAAGAATGTAAGACAGGTAGTTGGTTCCATAGTCTTAGTCAGTAGTAAGTGAGCTAACAGTTTGCTTATTCGATCTGTAGTTTAAGTAGTAAGAATCTAAGCTAGAAGTTTTCTTTCCCCAAGTTGCTATAGCATTAATAAGTGAAACGCCATAATTCAGTAGTGAAGCCGTAACTTGAGTATTAGAATCAAAGTCAGCTGCCAAGATTCCCCTCTAGCTAGAAGTTTGATGTCTGTCTCGTATCTTGCCTTGACGACTTCTCGAATCAAACTACGAAAGTTCATGGCGGTGGGCGGTTGGTACTTCAATCGCGGGCCTTTACTTTTGGATTTAGATAGCCCCTCTCTAGTCTGTCAAATACATCTATTCTTACCACCACAGCCATGCCTCTTACTCTCTCTAATGTCCTCTGTGTACCATAAATTACCAAAAATTTACTATCTTTCTCTATCCTCTCTGAATTCCGATCATTCACTTCAAGAAGCAGCTCTTCTATTAAATAGAATAAAGTAAATAAGGAAATCCCCTTTCGAAAATGAGTTTCCGCAGCTGTTTCATTCGCACATCCAAACTTACCATCTCCACTAGGATCCGGATCTGTCTTATTGACCGGCTTTGGTCGAGCAACCGCTACATTTCTTGAACGGCTACTGCCTACATAACTAGTCTTCCTCTCTTCAAGGAAGTCAGTCTCAGACCATATGTAGTTCTTGGCTCCTCATTTTTATGCAATTATGAAATGACTCATTTTGATGGAGATTTGTAGCATCATTCAAGTAAATACAAATTGAGATCGTAGAAACATGAGCTTGTGATATAGCTACACCTAATTCAAGACCGGTTAATGCTAGAACTATAAATAAGGGACCAAGATCTCCTATGAAATAAAAAATATTATTCATAAATAGCATAGTCCAAGCAAACCCACTTAAAATCTTTACTGAACTATGACCGGCCATCATATTAGCAAATAAACGTATTCCTGAGCTTAATGCACGAAAACAATGAGAGATTAGCTCAAGGAGTACTAAAAAAGGTGCTAATGGCAGTGGGACTCCCGCAGGTAATAAGAAGCTAAAAAAATGAAGCCCATGTCTTTGAAATCCAACGATCGTAATGCCTATAAAAATGGAAAATGAAAGAGCCAAAGTAATGAGAAAATGACTTGTCACTGTGAAGCTAAAGGGTATCATACCCTGGGGATTACGAAATAACGAAAAAGTAAAAGTGACCGAGATGCAAGGGAAAAACTTTTGTTTCACATTTCCGGAAAGACCACCTATTTGCTCGTTTACCAGGTTCGGCACGAAATCATAAATAAGCTCTACCAAGGATTGCCATGCATTTGGCACTGACTTGCCCCCGCCCTTTTTCGTCACTACAAAAATCATCAGTAGCACAAAACCGAGAGTGATTAGCATATACAAAGAGAGATTGGTGAATGAAAAATAAAAGTTCCCCAGATCCAGATCCATTATTGGGTGAATCTCAAATTGATTCAACGGGCTCTGGTTAGAGCGTGGGGGTACCGCAGGGGTAAAAACAATAGCGTTATTGGGGTTCGGAGCGCCGTATGCATTATCATAAAGTGATCTTAGTATTGTACCAAGCCGACTATTGGCAACCCCATTAGCCTGGAAATCCTCGACGATACTTCTAAAAGACAAACTTCCCGGAGCAGAGAAATAGTCGGTAAATAACCGACGGTAGAAACACTGCTCATACATGCCCGGCGGCAGAATCCTTCCGGTTTCGTGCATGTAAGATACCACGCTATCCATCACGCTATAAAGATATCTCTCCTCCTCCAGTAACTCGGGCGAGGACTTGAGGGGGAGGTCAATTCGAGATAAAGGTTGGTCCCCCGAGCCCCCCGACATTCCGCGAATACAAATATGATTAGGTTTACTAGCAGCAAATAGCATATTTCTATCCTTCATATCCGTTAAACTCAATCTCATCGTTACTGTCCATCTTTTGAAGCTCCGCTCTCCTTCTATTGTATCGGAGAGACTTTTTTGGTGGAGACGTGGGTTCTACCCAACGAAACGAAAAAAAAGAACATTCGAACAAATAGACTTGATTCCATGACAAGACAAAATGCTAGCTTCCCTGTACAGTAACGCAAACACTTCCGCGTTTGTCCCATCGACGATGGCCAATGAGACTACTATACGCGTTTTCTGAGGAGCAACATGAGACTTTCTTTGCCGGTGGTTTGGTAATGATTCAACTACAGTGCTGCAAATTCGCAAGCTGATCCTAAGTAATTGTTGTTGTTCATTGGATTCCTCCGGAATGACTTCGTTAGGATTGAAGAATTGCTGCAATTCTTCCTGAATAGACTCGATTCTCCGCATCAGTTGAATGGTTAAGACGCAACGGAATCGCTACGTTTCTTTCTATATGATAATATTGAGGGGAGGAGCTACAATAGGCCTGCATTCTTAACCATGCTAAATTGCATTGGCTAAGGTCTTATTGGAGACAGAATAAAGTACTACCAATTCAACACCCACCCGACTCTTCCTAACCGTTTCTATCGGATTCAGTTCATTTATCAGCTAGTGATGGTTTCGGCGCTTAATAACTCGTAGAGGATCTCCCCTTCTATAGACTACAGTGCTAGCTTCCGTCCCTCTAACTATTGACTATTGAATCGGTCTCCATTATTTGAACAGAAAGATTCCTATTGTCGTAGTGTAAGGAAGTAGGATATCTTGATTCGATCTATCTTCGCCTGGATATAGAAAATGATTAGATCGGGCACCACCGTAAAAACTGAGATTGGAGGCAGAATCCGGCGCATTGAACTTAAATACCACCGGTCTACTACTTGTACTTGACCTTACCTCCCTCTTTCTAGTAGAGCCGTGCCTGTACCTGTATTCGAAGCCCTATCTGCTCTCTTTTCAAGGGCGATATCTCCTTGCTTTGATTATCCATTGCGGGAAGGCGTATCATACGACCTACAAGCCATATTGAGAAAAAGGTTGGGAAAGGTGAACTCATATTTCCCCGCTCTTCTGAAGACGGCAACTTTTAAATAGGGGCAATCCAGATACGAGTGACGAGGGAGACGCTTTCTTGGTTCGAGTGGTATTAACAGGTGGTTTCCCATCCTTAGGTGCCAGACTGGGACCTCAACTGTAGCAGGGGTAATGTGCCCAAGAGCTCCTATCCTAGGCTTTCCCAGGCACCTAACCTAGCCTTGACATAGCATTCCTGTCTACACCTCTAGGCACTCACTCTTTTTCTGGCTCTACCTTGAAAGAAGGCTCAGCATGGAAAGCCAAGAATTAGGGGAAAAGTACCACTTTTGCACATAGGAAAAAAGATACAAAATATTTGAATGCGGGAAAACTTTAAGTATGACTTTGGCTGGCATAAAAAGTTTACTTTGATCTCTGGCATCAAGTGTAAATCTTTATATTTCAGTAGGCAATCGCAGATTTCATAGTATCAAGGGCTACTTTAGTGCCTGTTGGGCTAGAAGAATAGCTATAGGCGGCACACTTGAAGCGAAGCATGCAATTAGGCGCCAGTAAGCTTCAGTCTCTGCTTTGACTCTTACAGTTCGTAAAGGATCAACGCTCACACCGGACCTTCGTCAAATGGATGGGCAATAGTTTTTACATCAACTAGCTCACTTAAAGAAGTCAAGTCAATCACCCTTTTGAGTGCTTTTTCCCATATTTTTTTTTTTTTTTTATAGTAGTGCGCCGCCGCACCTTTCTCACCAAAGTATAGGTTAACAAAAAGACGTACTCATTGCTTGTTCCCGAGAATATACCTACCTATTTGGTAATTCAGTGTTTAGTAAGTCATGGAAAAGTAGTAATTAACTGAGTCCAATAGTCAATTCGCTGCTCACCTACCTAAGTCAAGTCAATCTATTCGGTGTTGTAAAGTGGCGTATTCCTTGAGTTAGTGTTGCAGCAGGGAGGGGAATTAATAAGTAAGGAAGGCAAATCATCAATAAATAGTTGTTCACTCTCCTTCGGTAAATGCTTCATGCATGCGGGCGGGTGCAACAGTCAAATCATCAACAAGCAATTCAAACTTTCACTATACGCTTGGTGGTGCTGTTTGGATTACATCTATAAATGGTGGTTTCTTCTTGCCGCCGCGAGAGCTTGGAAGCACTAATGCATAAAATTGAGAGTGGGCTTTGTAACAAGAGCAGTCAAAGCAAAGAAAAGGTCAAGCGGCGACTTACTACCCCTCGTACAAATCCAAAAACCATGGATGTGGTGTCCTCCGGGCTGGTACCCTGCATGCATATCTTCTTGCTAAGGCGTGCTTGTAGAGAAGGAGTCTGGTAAGGAAATCCTACTGAAATCGCTAACTTCCTCATTTCATACCGGCCTAACTCCGGCACTTTCCCATCCTTGTCTTGATTTACCGATTCATCGGGCTGAGTCGATAGCTCCATTCAGTTGCCTACTTGAACTTTCTTTCCTCTACGGAAACTCTAATATTAGTACTAACTCAAGCAATTCCATCATAGATAGACCTCAACAGAAAACTGTTGAGTAACGGCAGCAAGTGATTGAGTTCAGTAGTTCCTCATAGAAAATTATTGACTCTAGAGATATGGTAATATGGAGAAGACAAAATTGTTTGAAGCACGCACAGAACCGGAAGCGCCCCTTGTTTCAAAGAGAGGAGGACGGGTTATTCACATTTAATTTGATGGTCAGAGGCGAATTGAAAGCTAAGCAGTGGTAATTAAGACCCCCGGGTGAAAATAGGGATGTCTCCTACGTTACCCATAATATGTGGAAGTATCGACGTAATTTCATAGAGTCATTCGATCTGAATGCTACATGAAGAACATAAGCCAGATGACGGAACGCGGAGACCTAGGATGTAGAAGATCATAACATGAGCGATTCGGCGGATTTGGATTCCTTTTCTATATATCCACTCATGTGGTACTTCATCATACGATTCATATAAGATCCATCTGTCTAGAGATCGTCATATACATCTAGAAAGCCGTATGCTTTGGAAGAAGCTTGTACAGTTTGGGAAGGGGTTTTTTGAGAAAAAAGAAGAATCTACTTCAACCGATATGCCTTTAGGCACGGCCATACATAACATAGAAATCACACGTGGAAGGGGTGGGCAATTAGCTAGAGCAGCAGGTGCTGTAGCGAAACTGATTGCAAAAGAGGGTAAATTGGCCACTTTAAGATTACCATCTGGGGAGGTCCGTTTGGTATCCCAAAACTGCTTAGCAACAGTCGGACAAGTGGGTAATGTTGGGGTGAACCAAAAAAGTTTGGGTAGAGCCGGATCTAAGTGTTGGCTAGGTAAACGCCCCGTAGTAAGAGGGGTAGTTATGAACCCTGTGGACCACCCCCATGGGGGCGGTGAAGGGAAAGCCCCTATTGGTAGAAAAAAACCCACAACCCCTTGGGGTTATCCTGCGCTTGGAAGAAGAACTAGGAAAAGGAAAAAATATAGTGATAGTTTTATTCTTCGTCGCCGTAAGTAAATACGTAACTAGGAATATGGAAAATTGCATTTTTGGAATTTGCAATAATGCGATGGGCGAACGACGGGAATTGAACCCGCGCATGGTGGATTCACAATCCACTGCCTTGATCCACTTGGCTACATCCGCCCCTTATCCAGCTAAAGGATTTTCTCTTTTTTCCATTCATCATTATTCTATTTATTCTGACCTACATACCTCGATCGAGATAGTGGACATAGGATGCCACTCTTTAAAATGAAAAAAGGAGTAATCAGCTGTGACACGAAAAAAAACTCCTCCTTTCGTAACTACTTTTCGGTAGAAATACGGACTTCTTCCTATCAAACTGCTTTTGCCCAAAAAGTATCAGGCATACCTTTCTCCTTAAGCATTGACTTCGCCATCCCGACTATGGTCCGGTTTTTTTCTTTCAGCGCACCATTCATTGAGGTAAGTAAATATTAGTAGGCAGCCCGTTGCAAGGAAGGAAAGAGCAAGAGCTAGGGCAAAGTGCTCGAGTTACGGTTGTGGACTCTGAATTGTAAGCCGAAGAAGCATTCCTTCAAATATTGGAAAATAAACTCTATGTATCTGCCGCCCATATTGATATTGATTTTGCGGGCTTTGTTCTAGCAGGTATTGGTACGGGTCATGCTGTTGAGTTGGAAGCAGTTGGTTAAGGTAAGTATATATTGGCACTTCTGGTTTCATGGAATTTCCAGCATAGGGCAAAAGTCTTGGTTGGGAAAATACTCAATCGAGGTTTTTTTTTCCTCGGTTGAGTCTATATTTAGGTCTTTGAGACAGGCTTAAAATAAAAATCCAAACAGGTTGGAGCTGCTTTTGCTTACTCCTTTCCTTGGTACTGCCCAGCAGGAAAGAAAAAGACTCTATCTCGAACCGTTGCCAGCAGCTTATAATTCTACAGTGGAAAAGTATGATTCGTTCATCCGGAAGAAAGGATATAGAGCCGGCGGCCGGTATTTTATTTAATGAAGAAAATGCTGACACCCGTGCTCTCTGGACCTCACGAAGTTCTTGTTCATACTAAGCCCACTTATTCTTATCTCCCAGTCTGTGGCTCCCTTTGCCCACAATCACAAGCCCAATAGGCATAAAGAAAACAGTTCCACCCTGTGCCAAAGCAGGCATCTTTCTTGGCTATCCTTCCTTTTGGCCAAATCAAGGGTCTCGCATATATGATTCTTCTTTGAAACCCTTTTATTTTTAACTTCCAGGAGTATCAGCGCAGCTTTGATAGGACAAGGTTTGAAGAGCTCTTACGCGGAAAGTCTTTCGCTCTCTCTTATTCAGCAAACTGACCTCAGTTATTGAAAATTAAAAAAGAGAATAAAGAATCGAATCATAGAGTTCTGATTTCTACCGAAAGGGAGAGGAAAACAAATCAAGATCGACTGACTTACTGGAAAGAAGCGAAACTTGACTGCTTGGACAGAGTGGGATAGATCTATTGTCAGAGGTAGAGACGGATAGGTAGCTAGACTTCCAAGTTGAGGCACGAAGTCGCGAAGACAGTTCAGTTAGATTTTGCAGATGCTGGAGTGAGAAAGAACAGAACTATAGACTTTTAAGGATAAGTCGGAAGAAGATCAACCGCCCTTCCTATGCTCTTTATAAAGTTGTTTTAGGGCCTTAAGAAAGGTAGACCGTAGTGGCTAGAAACCGTCTATCTTTGTTTTGGATTTTTTCAGGTTCAGGCAAGAAAGCAAAGAAGAAGGGAGGATTCTCTATTACCAACTCCCCTCATTGTCCTGTCCTCATTGGTCATTCATCTTTCCCGATCTAGTGCCATCGTTCTTCAAGGTGCTGGAGGGTTTGAAGCATACCTACTACCCCTCCCCTGAGCTTAGTTCAGAGTTGCCTCAGCGCGCTCGAGTAATAACTGGGAAAATCAAGGCAGTCTTGAATTAATTAGAAGAGCTTTCTCATCAAAGAGAAAATCAACTATATATGATATGCAAATTTTAGATGAACTAGAATGGCTACCGCTTCACTTAAAATATGCAGCCCACACGTAGTCAAGACAAGTAACGTAAAAGAAAGAATGGGAAAAATAAATTGCAATTGGCTCGTATAGACCTACCTTGTTTTGAACGGTAACCTCTTAAAGCTCGGGAGACAGATTTATTTTTCTTGGTGATAGTTTGAAGGCTTTCTCGGCCTATCCAAAGCTTGAAATATCTTTACTTATTGCCGGAGAGATAGGGGCTGAAACAAGGCTTGAAAAGGAGCTTACTTTTACTGCTAATGCTACTTCCACTATCTCGTAAGGGGGATACGACTCTACTCCCTTGGTATTTAGACTTCTAGTGGTAGGGAGACACATAATTAGACTTGGTAATTATACTGGGTGAGGAATTTATACAACTACTGCTACAAGGGCAATAAGAAGCACTCCTACTAGACATGTCAACAGGAAACCCACTTCTACTTCAACCGAGATTCCCCCACTTTATACTTTTGAACATAAGAAAATCAGAAAGAAGTGCTTAAGACTTCGAGGGAGAAGGACACTTCTGGCCTGAAAGAGAAATAAGTTCGACTGGACGACATGGAACTCAAACTCGTTCGCTCAATCAAATAAAAAGGAACTCGCAGGGGAAATTTCGGCTGGCCAATCTGGGGCATTCTCGGCTGGGTCCAGGATTTGTTCCTCTGGAGTCGGGCTGGAAGTTGATTGGGAGGGGGAGCACCTGAAAATAAAATAAAAAAAAGATCATTCCAATGGAACGAAGATATACTTTATCAAGGAAGTCCTTACTTGAATCTTAATGATCCAGATATGGATCAAGATAAAGGCATTCTACGACTACGAAATCCAAATGGAAGCAAGCCCTCCCTAGCTTGGTAGAATCTGTTTCCAGCTGAGGAATTGGAATTAGCACATCGAAAGAGTGAGGCCAAATTGGAGTTTCTTAAGGCTGCTTTCAAGTAGTCAAAGTAAAGAGCTAGGCCTTCATGCATCCATCAAAGGGATGCTCGCTTGTCAAGCTATGTGCTTTCTTTCCTTCGTACCAGCACATGATGTTTTAAATTCCTTTCCATATTTCGCTTGAGTGGCCTTTTCAGTTTCTTTGATTCCTTTCTCATTTTCTGTTGGTGCCGAGACCGAAAGAAAATTAAATAAAGATAATTTTTCGCTAACCATTTGAATAACCAAAGCTGTGTAGTACTGACATGGGCCTATTTTAGGTGATTTCTTGTGGCAGGGTATAAGTGGGCCTGGCCCAAGGTGACTAATTAAAGTGCAGCTGCAGTGCCAAAGAAAGACTGGAATCTGGCCTTGGCAGCATATTAACTTCTAAGTACGCTTGTAAGGTCAGGTACCATATGGACTAGTTAAAACTGGATTTATTTTAAAACCTTCTCCCATGGGAGAAGTCACGCAATATTGAAAGGGAAGAAAAAGAAAGAGGATTATTGAAAGGAAGAAAATTAGGTCTTTATCCTTAAAGAGGAAGGGCGAGGGTCCGACTACATATAAGAGAAGTACTTCTCATTTTTTTGAGGAGCGCCAGGAGCGAGCGGCAACTGCGTCAACTCGAATGGTCTTCCCCTACTAAACATTTTAGAGCGAAATCTGCGAGAAAGGCCTTCCCTTGCACCTTAGGTTATTATACCAACCAATGAGTGATGAGAGTACTGACTGCTACCGGCATCATCAATCGGGTATTCACTCGCGGTAATATTGAGTTTCTTATTCCTCCCTTGTGGTACCAGGAACACGATTCTCGGAACTAGCTAATGTTCGTTCAGGAAGAAGTGGCATAGGAAAAAGAGGAAGGAAGAGTAGCTCTTGCTTGGCCTTGAATCTGCTCTTACCTTTGTCCAGTTTCCGTACGATTGATTCCTGGAATTATTCCAATGAGTGGTCCACAAAAGTCTTGATGCAACATCATTTCAGGCAGACTTTTTCTCATCTCTTCGCAGCACCCCGGGAACTAATCCTTTTCACATAGTAGGTTTTAGTGGTGAAGCAAGCTTGTGTAAGTGAGATAGGACTCTCTATTATGGCAAATAGGAAAAATCGTTCGAAAGCTTTCAAAGCAAGTATTCTCTGTTCCGAAAGATTTCATCCTGAATCCGTGTACTAAATAAATATGAGTTGACGCTTTAGCAGTTGCTTGTGTTGAAGAAGCTTTCCACAAAGTAGCTCCGTTTGTAGGACAACCTTGATTCCATTCTCTATTTCTCAACATATTAAAGATATAGACCGAGAGTAGCATTTCTCGCCTACTTACTTTCCTCTTTAAGGCGGGTTTCTCCAGCACGGCCAAATTCGCTCCCTCACGCAGTGCCAAAGCTTCCCCACGTCTTGAGTTTTTAAATTGGAATTGACTTCAAACCAGCAGGCTCCAACTATGTAGCTCCCTTCCTCATCCCAATCTTGCTTGTTCGTGATAGCCGTATGTATTACAGTCGAAGTCCTGAAAGTCCATCCTAATTCCATGAATGTTACAACCTGTTGTTCTTAGAAAGCCAGCCCGTGTCTGTACAAGTTTTGACACAACTCACTCTACTTTCGAGTCATACCCATGTTTCGCCCTCATGTACTGATTACGAAGCAAGACAATGTCGGGGCTCCACTGGTTCTAGCCCATCTCAAGAGACAAAGTACGCGGTAGGAGCTTTGCTTTCCTAAGATCTACCATTTTCTCCAAACTCGATACTGACCCAAAGCGGTGCTTGACACAGCTGCTCTATGTTTGGATGACTAGCCACCTGATACATGAGAAAGGTTTCTCCTGGTCCACAGATAGAGATAGCATCCGCGAGTTTGCAGGGGCACATGTTCAAAGTTTTGACAGGAAGACTTGGGCTGGGGCAATTCAGAAGCTGGGAACTTCGCTCACCTATTGTAAATGAATATGGATGCCTACTGGATCCTATCAACTCAGATGTTACGACTACCCCTGGGTCATGTTTTGGTTCAAGTTTTGAGAGTGGAATTTCCGATCTTGCAAAGTCAAGCCCCCCTATTCAGTCCATTTCTTTCTCGTCTTGCCTTACATTGAAGTGGTACTAAGCCCATTTCTTTCTTGGAAAGTTCATAAGGGATACTCCTGGTATGAGTGTAGTGAGAGGCAGTTTCTAATCCTTGTAATCGGTATGGCCTAAGTGCGAGTTCAGAAGCCTATTCAAGGAGTTAATGGAGTTGAACTGGACTAATTCATTCTCGTAATCAGAAGACCCGAATTGCGCGGATGCTCGCTAGATAAAGTGCTAGATAGAATGTAGGATCCATTCTCGCCCTAATTACCTGAGAGCCTAAGCTCTATCAAAGGATTGTAGTATAGTCTGACTATCTGTCCCATCGGTTCCATTGGATACCCAAATTCCCAAGAGAAGATCTGTAATATCCGATGAGAGGGAAGCGGAGCTTTCCAAGGGTGGATTGCCAGTGTACTGCAATCATCATCTGTAACCTTTACCGTAGAAGCGGGTCGTTCGAGTTGCTGGCGCCCTCGCAACTAGTCCCGTCCCAAGTATAATCGGAAAGCGTAGATGGCTTCGCGCCTTGTTTGAAGGAATAGGTATTACCCTCTCCCTCCGCTTAGTTTTCATTAGCCCTAAACAAGTGATTTTTTCTTTGAGACAGGTCGCTAATCAACTACATACATATCCAACCAAGTATGTAAGCTCAATAACAAAGAAAAGGGGACTAGCACTTGATTTCGTTGCCCAAGCGAATCCCATTCAATCGTTTACTTATGGAATGAGTCCGTTGGAAAGTTCAATCAATTTTTTCGTATAAATTTCGCTTTTTATGAAGGATCTGCGCCTACTCTACTTTCCTATCTAGGACTTCGATATACAAAATATATACTACTGTGAAGCATAGATTGCTGTCAACAGAGAATTTTCTTAGTATTTAGGTATTTAGATTCAAAATATCAAAGGGGCCTATTAAGAACTTTCCAAATTGTAAAATAAGGATTAGGGATTGGTTTGGGTTGCGCTATATCTATCAAAGAGTATACAATAATGATGGATTTGGTGAATCAAATCCACGGTTTAATAACGAACCGTGTTAACTTACCATAACAATAACTCACCATAACAACAACTCAATTCCTATCGAATTCCTATAGTGGAATTCCTATAGGATAGAGCGTACACAAGGTGCACGCATTATATATGAATCAAACATATTCATTAACTTAAGCCTACTCTTTTTTTTATTTAATGAGTTGATATTAATATTAATTGAATATCTTTTTTTTTTTTTTTAGATTTTTGCAAAGGTTTCATTTCCGCCTAATCCATATCGAGTAGACCTTGTCGTTGTGAGAATTCTTAATTCATGAGTTGTAGGGAGGGACTTATGTCACCACAAACAGAAACTAAAGCAAGTGTTGGATTTAAAGCTGGTGTTAAGGATTATAAATTGACTTACTACACCCCGGAGTACGAAACCAAGGATACTGATATCTTGGCAGCATTCCGAGTAACTCCTCAGCCCGGGGTTCCACCTGAAGAAGCAGGGGCTGCAGTAGCTGCGGAATCTTCTACTGGTACATGGACAACTGTTTGGACTGATGGACTTACCAGTCTTGATCGTTACAAAGGACGATGCTATCACATCGAACCCGTTCCTGGGGAGGCAGATCAATATATCTGTTATGTAGCTTATCCATTAGACCTATTTGAAGAGGGTTCTGTTACTAATATGTTTACTTCCATCGTGGGTAACGTATTTGGTTTCAAAGCCTTACGTGCTCTACGTTTGGAGGATCTACGAATTCCCCCTACTTATTCAAAAACTTTCCAGGGTCCGCCTCACGGTATCCAAGTTGAAAGGGATAAGTTGAACAAGTATGGTCGTCCTTTATTGGGATGTACTATTAAACCAAAATTGGGATTATCCGCAAAAAATTACGGTAGAGCGTGTTATGAGTGTCTACGTGGTGGACTTGATTTTACCAAAGATGATGAAAACGTAAACTCACAACCATTTATGCGCTGGAGAGACCGTTTTGTCTTTTGTGCCGAAGCAATTTATAAAGCACAAGCCGAAACTGGTGAAATCAAGGGGCATTACTTGAATGCGACTGCGGGTACATGCGAAGAAATGATGAAGAGAGCCGTATTTGCAAGGGAATTAGGGGTTCCTATTGTAATGCATGACTACTTAACTGGAGGATTCACCGCAAATACTAGTTTGTCTCATTATTGCCGCGACAACGGCCTACTTCTTCACATTCACCGAGCAATGCATGCAGTTATTGATAGACAGAAAAATCATGGTATACATTTCCGTGTATTAGCTAAAGCATTGCGTATGTCGGGGGGAGATCATGTCCACTCCGGTACAGTAGTAGGTAAGTTAGAAGGGGAACGCGAAATGACTTTAGGTTTTGTTGATTTATTGCGTGATGATTTTATTGAAAAAGATCGTTCTCGCGGTGTCTTTTTCACTCAGGACTGGGTATCCATGCCAGGTGTTATACCGGTGGCTTCAGGGGGTATTCATGTTTGGCATATGCCAGCTCTGACCGAAATCTTTGGAGACGATTCCGTATTACAATTTGGTGGAGGAACTTTAGGACATCCTTGGGGAAATGCACCTGGTGCAGCAGCTAATCGTGTGGCTTTAGAAGCCTGTGTACAAGCTCGTAACGAAGGGCGCGATCTTGCTCGTGAAGGTAATGAAATTATCAAAGCAGCTTGCAAATGGAGTCCTGAATCCGATATTGCTTGATTGTCTGTTGATGCCCAGCCGAAGAAGTGACTTGCTTAACGCAGCAATTTCTGTTTTATTGTGTGAATGCTCTCCACCTCCGCTTGACACTCTCGTAGTAGATCATAAGAGAAGTATTCTTTAAAGAAATTCGTATAGAAAGATGGACTAGCTCGAGACCTTGGCTTCAAACAATCGATTGAATCTGGATTCCTTTGCTTATCCTTCCTGGCTATAGTCTCTCTTGTGCCTTCGGCAGTTCAGTTAAAGATTTCTGTATCAGCAGTTTGTTTCCCCATTTGCTCAAAGAACGCATAAAACCTGTTCCCTCACCGTATCAAAAGATCAAGCAGAAGAGTCCTCTTCTTCAAGAAGAGTTTTTCATTTCACTCTTCCGCAGCAATGCCCGGGCAATAAAACAATATGAGCAAATCCGCAAAACAATATCATAGCAAACGGTATGTGCTGGTTGGATAGAGCAATCAGTAGTTGACGTTCGAACCAATCTTCTCTCTAGTAGACTTTAGATTCCGTCGTCCGTTTGTTTTGTTTTGAATTGACATAGAGAAATCTTCCCACTACGTAATTAAGGAATAGGTGGCGAAGGACTTCTTTCTAAGCCTCACATAATTTGAATTACTCTAACTAACCAGCACCTTTGTAATGCTGTCTTTATACAATAACATAAAAATAACCATTTCCTTGATAGAATTTCTTCAATGTTTAAAAGACCAGTACGATTTTCGCTATTCTCGAATTATGCATCCAACGCACGGAATTAGAACGTCGTATTAAAAAGGGTGCTTATGCGATGCAAGAAATGGAAAACTTGGTTAATTTAACATTTCCGTTTCGCCGAGATTGCACAGGTTTTTTTTCTGACGACGACATTCTCCGTTTTCCCATGCTCCCAGGAGATCCGACCTGGCAGGAACATTATCTTGTTCCCCTATCAATAGAGGATCGCCTCGTGATTGATGCACTATCCTCCGTTTTACTTAAGAATGCCGGGCAGTTTATCCATCCGAAGGTGTTTTTTGATGGAAAAACTTTTATGTCTGGCTACACCAGGGTACGGAAAGACAAAAATTCCTGGGAGAATGTCCATTCAGTAGCGGTATTTGATATTCAGGAGGTGCTCTCTCAAGTAAATGTAAATCTGCTTTTGGAGACAGTAGAAAAGAGTATAAATGCAGACCCTCTCGTGTGGAAATTTCTACCCATTTTTGTGTTGCTCAACAGCTACAGCGGAGTATGGCCGAGAGCATTAAAGATGAGTACGACACTCCTTATTGTGGCTTGCCTCTCATGGGATCCCTGCCTCTCGTATTTATAAGTATCTTTTCCAATCTGGATCTCCATGCACAAAGATTTATAGGAGACTGGCCCTACGCCCGTCTCAATTTCTAATTTATTTTTCCAGTCTTTGGCGAAAATTCCATCGACGAGGAACCGTATCTCCAACTCTATGATTTTTTTATGTGCCATCGCCTTTCAGTAAGATGGGTTTGGCTTTATAACAATAGTGGGTTGGTTCACCCACTACGCACAGGTTTCCTTCATTTAACTATGGGGCGAGTGTTGTTTTCGCAATTTTGATAGCAGGCCGCTATCACCTTCTTGAGTACTCCTAGAGCTAATCTCTCATTGTTTTCGTGCATTAAGCTCAGGAATACGTTTATTTGCTAGTGGTCAGGTTCGGTTTGTTCTTCTCGATCCATTTCATCGAGTGTGGGTGTCCTACGCGACTTCCGTTCATGTTTACGTTCTCAAAAGAAGGCTTTCCTTGGAAAAACCAAGGACAACCCCTATCTCAGTCTCCTTTCTCTTTTCGGGAGCGGAGCTTCAAAAGATGGACAGTAACGATCGCGTAATATCAATTTATCGGCCTCGTCATCGAAAGCGGCTTCCAATTGCTCGGAAATTCTCAGCTATATGGGGGACTTTGATGGTGAGCAAAAAGAATTGATCAAGAAATTGGTAAACTTTCGCATGATCGATGGTAAAAGAACGAGAGTTCGTGCTATTGTTTATAAAACTTTTCACCGCCTAGCTCGAACTGAACGCGATGTAATCAAACTTATGGTTGACGCCGTAGATAATATAAAGCCAATATGCGAAGTGGTCAAAGTAGGAGTCGCAGGTACTATTTATGATGTTCCTGGGATTGTAGCCAGGGATCGTCAACAAACCTTAGCTATTCGTTGGATCCTTGGAGCAGCTTTCAAACGACGTATAAGCTACAGGATAAGCTTAGAGAAATGTTCATTTGCGGAGATACTGGATGCTTACCGAAAGAGGGGAATTTCACGTAAGAGAAGGGAGAATCTTCATGGACTGGCTTCCACCAATCGGAGTTTCGCGCATTTCAGATGGTGGTAAAGTGATACCACATAAGGAGCTCTTCCTCATTCAGTCATACTCAACAAAAGTCATAAATTCTTTTTTTCATCTTCATATAGAAAGAAAATCGGCCTTCCTCATACTCCCCCCTTCATTCATGGAGTTGGAGGAATCCACAAGAGGCCTGCCCGTTCATAATTGCATAAAAGAACCATTCTTTTTATGAAAACTCTTGTTCCAACGGATTGAGCAACTAGCGCGAAAGCCGTTGCGCTAACGCGCATACGTTTTCTTGCTGGGTATCGGTATCCAAGAGAAAACCACTGTTTGGAAAGATAGCAGCCAGTTCAACTAAAGAGCTCATTATCTCCATCCCACTTCGAACTCAAAGTGTTAAGCGCAGTGGAATTTTCATTTCACCAGAAAGGGATGCGGATAAAGAGAGTAAAGTGACTTCGGGACTTGGCTAGACTGCATTCATTTCACAGGCTAAAAGGTAGGGGTGAACACCCAGATAAAGATAGATACAATCCGAACCTTTTCTTGAGAGATGCTTTTCAAACGACCTGTTACGCCTATGCGAAGTAAGCCTACACTGGAGTAGGAGTAGCAGGCAATCCAAAATCTTAATGGGAGTTTTTGGATAGATTAGCCTTTGGGGTTGTTACAGAATCGGTTCTTCAAGAAGGAGCTCTTAGTACGGTGGATGCATCGAATGCAAGCTGTAAGGAAGAATAATTCTCTTAGCAGACAAGAATGAAATTCAATTAGTCCCACACTTCCCGCAGGAATCGAAGAGTACGCAAGCACATTCATTTAATGGGAAAGCTTTCCTTGGCTAGGCCCCTATGAAGAAAGATGCCAATTCCCAAAAGCAGTAACAATAGCAATAGCTGTAGGAGTAGCATTAGGAATTAAGACCGTCAGGCCTCATTCATCAAAGTTGCAGTCCTTAGGGGCTGAAAAAGAGCCCTGATTCCCCGCAACAAGCTTGGAAAGGAAGAAGACATGAAGGGAGGAGTTCCGCTTAGCCTTTGCTCCTCTTTGATAGAAGTTGCTCTTTTGTTTGCCAGAATGGCTTGTTAGCAAGAAAATGCCTTCTTAGGAAGTGAAGAAGAATACGCCTGCTTTAGAATGCCCTCTTGTTGTTCTCGAAAGATGGAGGGGGGGCAGATTTCACTAAGGAAAGGAACTGAACTAATGGACGAGGAGGAAGAGAATATAGAAAAATTGCCGACATTCAAGCATACTATAGATGTTCCAGAACTGCTAAAGGGAAGTTCTAGTAGAAAGGACAACTAAGCGAAAGGCCTTCTTAGAAAGGCGGAGTGACAGGTAATGCCCTATTTCCTAACAGTGAAATCTAAGATCAGACAAGAAAGAAGCTAAAGGCTAGGCAAAGAAGACGAGGGATAAATCGTAGGTGAGTTGGGTTACCAACTCGGGTGGGTTCTCACACCAAGGTTTCTTTGTTTCGGGCAAGAATGAATGGGACTGATCGACTCGAGTTACCGAGCGACCTCCACTCTTCGACTCGAGCTTTCGCTTCAGCTTTTCTCTTTTTTTGATTTATTAGCTTTTTAGGAAAAGAAGAGGGTCTGAAATACAACTATGTCTACGAGTGCCGCGAATGAACCTTCGGTTCTTCCCAAGAACAAGGAGACACGAACTAAATAACTCGTATCAGGCTACGGGAATAGTGAACGGGAAGAAGGAACTAGTGAGGCTTTCGTTGGTCAAACAATATGCCCTCCTCACTTGAGGAGAGTGAAGGTCATGACTTATTGAAGCAGAACGTCAATTGGCCAAGAGAAGGGGAACTCCTTTCGTCGGTAACTATTGAATTGCCTATCTAACAGTGGCGCGAAGCGGAACGTTGAACGGGAAACTCGTGTCGTCGGTTATCCAATTTCCCTCCTTTCTGTTTCGACAAAGAAAACGTTTAGGTATCGGTAATAGGATTCCCACTATGATTTGAAGAAAAAGATAGATTCTATAATAATCTACAAATAATATAATATAAAATAATATAATATAATATTTAGAATAGATCCAGAAGTTATGGAAGATCAAAGCCAGAGTTACAGTACTATAAAAAAGAAAAAGCAGGAATATCTGCTTCTTTCTTAACTAGTTAGGGCGAGCAGATCTATAGCTCCACCTTTTTCATTACTTTGTTTTAGTCCGGTCGTTCGCATATGTCACTGATAGTTAAGCTATTCGGCTAGCTCTCGAATTTGTGGATTTCCACCTCTTTCTCAGTCGATGGGAGATATTAAATAAAGGTTTCATCGCTTTGGCCTGGAGCCGAGTAAGTAAGGACTTTGTCTGGTTTTCACTCCAAAGTCATTTACGCCCTGCCCTCTAAAATCTTTTGTTATTTCTTCGTGTCAAGGAGCGAAGCGAGCAGTCCAATTGCATCAATAGCAGCTGCTTTTATCTCCGCATTTCTATGCGGAACCCATGTTGTCCCTCAGTGCTCTACTGTCTTGAACTATGGCGCTTTAGATGAGAGATGATATTCCTAGTGAGTATATCCTCTAAAGACCGCTTATTCTAAAGTATAGTAAAAAAAAGATAGGGTAGGGCCCTTTACTTTAGGTTCCCTACCCGCTCCCGCTCTTTTATATAAATCAGCGGTGCGAACGAGAGCAATTGCACCTTAGAAAGCAGGCCTAGCAGAGGTGCATTGATTTGATTCAAGCTCCATCAAGAGATTTATGGATTCCATTGCATAGATTAATTGATGGGCCAGCGCCTGGGCTTGCTACTAAAGCTTTTCCCGGCTACTTATACCAACCCGCCTACTTAGACTTGGGATCTCCTGGCTGCTTTGACTCCTTAATGCCCATAAGCGCAGCTGCTTGGCAAAGAAACTTCTACTTAAGCTTACTCATTTCATCTTTCCTGGGCACGCTATGCTTTATTTCCTTATCAGGGCATGATAAAATAGGTCAACCTTGCCAACTCACTACCTGTTTCATCCATCGGCAAGAGAGAACCTAGCGAACGGAAAGATCCTAGTAGCCGGAGGAAAAGAAAGCTATAACTCTATCCACATCCACCTAACTCCTACTCTTATTCTTATCCGCTTTTCCGCCTTCGGGATACTGAAATGGATTGATTTGGCCGCCTATCAACTCGAGAAAGTGAGTGATGAAGGAGTCAATTACTAGCATCATGCCAGTTACTAGTGAAGTTCTCTAATATTAGCTTTGGGAACTATATAAAGTGAAAAAGGCCCACTATCCCACTCTTCTTCTTGTGTCTAGTTTCCTTGTCTGCTCACTGACTTCTTGACCTAGTCTCTTCTGTTCATACCTAAACCATTCCTAGCGCATACTTGACCTATAACGTTGACCTATAGCCTGAATACCTACTTCGCTCCGCGCCTGTCTTTCCTAGCATGCATGCATCCTGTTAAGCTTACTCGGATACTTGACTGACCCTACGGCACTATTCACTCACAATGCATGGCAAGAAGCTACCTCTTATCATACCTATCTTGTGCTCTACGTTATGGTTCTCCATCTATTCTCATATCTGCCCACTTACAAAACCTATACACCAACTCCGATCTCTCACACATCTTGAAATAGTCCCTTTCCTCTCTATGCAAGGTTTTCCATACTACGGCAGCTCTCTCTTTAGACAAATTTGCCTATGCAAGCAATCAACCTCTATTATACGATCTATCCAGAGTTAGTCATCCTCGCCCTAATGCCAGTATCTAAAGCAACTTCAGAAATGATTGGATTGGCGTTATAAGCATCCTAAAACTAAGTCTATTAAGATAATAAATAGTGCTCTTCTCAACGTTGATAGTGCCATCCTGGTAGGCTGAGGTGAAGTGCAGGATTTGCTTAGTAAGCAAAGTAGCCAACTTATTCTCCTATTGGCAGGCCTATAACCAAAAAGTGCAAGTGAACGATGGCTTAGGGCAAGGTGATTTAGCTGCGCCCTTCGATCGAGAGTGGTGATACTTCCGCGAGAGTCTACTACTAGCTTCCTCACCAAGACCCATACTCTTTATTTATACAGAATGAATATGTGCTCATTTCCTTCGGAGAGGTAAGTCTTTCTACTGTATGAAAAAATGCCCAAAATAAAACCGCTTCGCGCCCAGTGAGTAACGTAGGCACGTTACGAACCAAAAGCTGGTACTAATTTTTCTGGTATTATATATACAAAAACCATGTTCTTCATTAGAGAAAGAAAGGGCACATTTCTATTCAGTGCCAAAATCAGAGATCTTTAATATATTGAAACCAAAACGAAATCTCTTTTCTTTTCAAAGGTTGCGAGCCCATCCAACCTCACTGAACAAGAGCAAGTGCAAATTCAGTAGAGGAAACTACTATGATAATTGGAAAATGGGATGATGTGGAAAACTAAACAGAGAGGCGCGCAGCGTGGTATATGAAAACGAACTACTAGACCGGGTTGGAAAAGGGGAGTTTGACTTGGGTATGCCATCGTGCCGGTGAACCGCCACTTCAAACCCCGGAGGAACAAGAGCAGTTGGTTGGGAAGTAAGCTTAACAAAACTACCAGCTTCAGAAGAGAGGTATACCCTAATGATAAGTTCGGAGCTTAGGCTTGCGTGCCAGTACTTTATGTTAATAGAATAGGACTGATGGTGCACTAAAAATCGTTGAAGAATAGTATTTGTCCTGCCAGCGAGCATACCCATGGATCGAATTTCTTATGGAAAAGAAAGAAAACTCGAAAAAGAGGCCAGCCTTAAAACAAAGTCTTGGGAGTCAGTTTACCAAACACTCGTAACGTTGGGATTGGGCATGTGTGAAGTCAACTTAAGTGAAAAAACCAATCCAACGAGTCCCTTTCGAGGCCATCGAACTCTACGCTTAATAGAGCCTGTATAAGGCGCGAAGCGGTATCAGATACTGCCAAGCTGGACAGATCGTTGGACCCTTTATTTGTTCTAGTGGGTAAGATTGGTACTGGGCCCAGGTGCTCAGCAGCAAGGGCCAGAGCCCATGCTGCGTCGTATGCCTAAACTGCAAAGTGGCTTAGGTCTGACGAGAGGGCCGTCATGGGTCGCTGATGATTCTGCATCAGACGAAGGGACTGCATAAGATGATTAGAGCAGTAAAAAGAAGAAAGAAGACGGGATGCACAAACGATTGCTCAGCTGGCTTGTATGCTTTCGCTATTTTGCTTCGCGCCTTTTCTTCTTTCCCGAGTAGATTAATAGAAAGGAGAGTCTTCGTAGCCTAGCGATAAGATTGAGCCAATGCCTAACCCTTGAGTTGACCCTCCTATCAAATTGTCTTGAAAAGCGCCTAGCCTAAGCTTGTGTAGAGCCAGAAAGACGAGAAGGGAGAAAACAATAATAAAGGACAGGAGTGAAGCTACCCGTCGCTTCTTGCATGCGCGTGCGTGTCTTTCTTTTTGTGTAGAGCCAGATCAAGCTGATATGAATGTTCGAACGAGTAACACGAGCTATAGACTACTTAAGTGTTTTTACAGAAAGCGAGTGAATAGTAAGTGTATTCCCGAGAAGTTCGATAAGTCAAAGTTCACTCTAAAGTGATTGATGTAGATTGATTTCTTTCGTACTGAATTTCCCATTGCTTTCATACGCGAAAGAAAGAGTCGATTATCGATTTGCTAGGCCTAAGGGTGCTTCGAACAAAGGAAATCCGAAGAAGGTTTTCTTCAATCAATTATGAAGGAAAGTGAGTGATGGCATGAGACACCATGTTCAGAGCTTCTTCGTTTTTGAATTTGAGCATGCATTTCTTTCAGTCTGTATCTACTAAAAAGTAGTGCAGATTCACTTTGAGACGGGATAGTCTCGGTAAAGGAAAGAGGCTATTGCTGAGCATCTCTATATTGATCTTCGCTTTTACGGACAACCTTTCTTTCTGTAGGTTTAGCCACCGTGTATGGATCCCGGAACTTTGAAATGTAGCAGCGGTGTTATGATATAGATTGCCCATGCAGTTTCGTTTGAGCTGCCGCAAGCAAGTAATTTTGGACGATAGGTTAGGACTTCTCTTATCAAGTTGATTTTTAAGTTTGGACTTCTGTACGAGCTAAACCTGACTCGCTTTCAATCGTAATTTTTCTTACACATCTCAATACCGATGATAGTTCACAGAGAGTGTGGTGAACAATGAATTTACAACGTTGCTACTCTCTTCTTACAGAAAGGAAGCGCACCTTGCCTAGCCTAGCTTGATGGGAAAGAGAAGATATGTTTCATAATTGAATAAAAAGAGAGGAACACAGAAAATAAAACCCTCTTAACGACACATTCGTCCTGAATCCAATCCAACGTTGCCGGAGCTATGGAACCTATTTGATTATAGCTTGCATGCAATAGCTATAGGTTAGTGAAAGTAGGCATGAGTGGAGGGAGGGCACTAGTAGCCTTATCACGTCAGGTAGCTTGCTATCCGAACAACTACGATATATGCCGCTTCGCTACAACTACTACGCCCTATTGCAAGCGTTGTCAACAATACATTAGGAATGTGAGGCAAGCAAGCTCACGTAACTACATTCACATATCTTACGCAACATTACGTAAGTTAACAAAGCAAGCTAAAGCTACTCTACTTATCTATCTACTTCACACATGATGATAGGAATCGAATATCAGTGCCTTGCAATAGATCAGTTCTAAGCATTACATTAGTAGCATCTTTATGCAAAAGATGCATTGCATCAGAGGTTTTTTCTTTCCGAGTTGCGTGCTACTTCTTCCGATGAAAAGTAACGAATTGATCGATTTGCGGTAACAGCAAGGAACGGTATATGGTAGTCCTCTGGTAGCAAGAGGTTGCTAGCAAGGCTAGACTAAGCACACAAGCTGTATACCAACGATTTCTTGTGGCGTCTAGTGCCAGCAAGTGCACTACCGCGTACAACATGAATTGTTGGTAGCAAAGAACAGCACCTGATAGAAAGGAAGGAAGCTAACCAAGCCTCTTCTGTTTAAGCTAGACAAGGCCAGAATAAGAAAGAAGGGTACAGTAGGCTGGTGACCCTGACGATAGCACTAAGAGTGGTTGAAGAGTGCCTCGGGAATCACCTCAATCGTTGAAGAGTGCCTCGGGAAATAGAATAAAAGCACTCCTCCTAAATTATATCCAGCTCCATATAATCCAACAATTGTGCTCTATTTTCCTGAAGAGAAGACACTTGAACTTCGTCATGTGCTATTGAGCCTTTTGAACCTAAGTGCGGACATAAAGTCTTAGCCAATGTTTCTAGACTATTAGGGAGTTGAGTGTATGAATCTCGTAGATGGAACACCAATTTATTATTCCCCCTTTTTTTCCTATAAATTTTTAACTGGTAAAGCTTCTTGTTCCTCATCAGCGGTTTGATGGTGTACTCGACCATATGACTGGCTAAAAACTTCATTAAGAGAATACCATCGAATCGTGAGAAATTCGAAAAGTAAACTGTTTTCACGCCCTTGTGAGTAGATCCCAGTTTGGCTATACGCTCTATAAAATCTACCAACATTTTTTTACTCCTTTCTTCAAGGGAAGGTATTATCAAATTGTAATCTAAAAAAAAAATGTGTCTATTTGATCATCCATGGCAGCCACATCATCCCCCGGATTCACCACTAAGAGCCCCGCAGCATAAGGTACAAGCACATTATTTAGTATAACAGTCTCTATATCGGCTACAATGAAAGGAAAACATTTCAGTTTCTTCTGCTTCAATGCCGTGATACACTCAGGATATTTACGATACCTACCCAGAGCTCTTGCTCTAACTTCTCGTGGTTCACCCCTAGCTATGCCCGCTTCTATTAAATTCCAAATTATGCTTGCAATTTCATCGGAGCTAGGCAACTCTTTGTCAGTGATTTCATGCCTACCAAGCAGGTACACTCTAATGTATACACCCTTTAAGAAAAGAAATCCTTCTCGTATTCTGCTGCTTTTTTTATTCATTTTTTCTCAATAATAGCATAGACATCCATGTTGGGCACAGCATTCCCACTTGAATCTTCCAAAGAGAAATAGCATGACCTATGATAAAGGACACAGGTTCTCCGCTTGCTCTTCTCATGTTATATCCAATAGTAAACTTCCCATACAACAATTCTGTATTGTACACGTACTTTTTGAGTAGTTTCATTAGGAACGGAACTTGTAATAGAAGAAGAGGATTTTCTAGTCAGAATACGGTCGGGGGAAGACTATCACTGACCGAGCTTCTCTACACTGACCTTTCTTCTGGTCAAGTTCGCAGCTCTTCGAAGAAATCCGATTCTTTTCCTAGGAGAAGAGATTGATTCTAGTTATCTTTCTTTCAAAGCCATCCATGCATAGAGAAGACTGGGCCCAAAGCATTGTAGGTGAGCGAGTAATCTCTGGAATATCAGAAGAGATAGAGATGGTTCTTTTGGCTCATCAAATGGGACTCGGACTTTGCAGAAAGAGAGTAATGTTTCCTCCTTTCTCACTCGCCTGGCTGGTCTATTTATTGCTATTAGGTCCTAATAGAGAAGAAGCTTTTCCCGCATTCCTGTTGATGCAGAGATCAGACGAGAAGGCCCATCTCTTTACTAGAATCCGATGTGATAGAAGGAGCAGCTCTAGCTTAAGCCTAAGTTGATCCTTACTTACTGTTCAAGATGTCTACAACACAATAAGGTAGGCGAAGCCACTAGTTTACTTGCTTGAAAAAGGCAACCTTAGCTGATTCACATTACCTCTTGTTATTTCAATCCTTCCATGTCCAATCCACCCATCAAAGCAGCTACAATGAGTAAGGAAGTTAGCAACACCACTTAACTCATGCTTCTGTTCGACTAGTTGTTCCCGTAACTCTTATTTTTTAAATTCCCTCTTTATCTGATCCTTGAAATCAATTCCCTTCATTCCTGTCAATTCTTGACCATCTGATAGTTCGTAACAGCTGGGGAGAACAATTCATTCATTGGTTAGCCTTCCATTCAGGTCGCTTAGTTAGGTATTTGAATCAGCTGGAACGATGTCTCGGAACTCTTCAAGGAGAGGTTTCAGCTCTGCGGGGACTTCGAGGTCTCCGTTTTGAGGGGCGGTCTCTTTTACCAATAAGGCAAAGACTACCCGAAACTATTCTAAGGCTTCGTGAAGTTAGGTCTTTTTAAGGAAAAGGCTATTCTCCGCAAGAACCTATTTGGATGTGTCTCCGATTTTCAACGGACCAAGGATCATCTTAACTCTGTCTTTCTCAAAAGAATAGGTATTCAAACCCATCATGGACTACCTTTCTTTCGTACTGCCAAGGTTACGATGGAGATGTCAATCTCTGGTTGAAATGGTAAACCACAGATGTCAATCTCTGCCTAACTCAAATAAAGTGGAAGGGGGAGCATTAGCCTGAGGTGGTCACCATTTGATTCTAACCCTTCACTGTACACCAGGATATCGTCGAAGAATACGAGTACAAACCTTCTCCGCAGTGGTTTGAATACCATGTTCATCAAATTGTTGAACGTGGCCGGTGCGTTGGTCAGAGCATGACCTTGTATTCGAAATGGCCTTGGTGGGTCTTGAATGCAGTCTTATACACATCCTTCTCTTCCATCCTGATCTGGTGGTATCCCGAGGTCCATTTTATAGATAATGGTGGCACCACGCAATTGGTCAAGGAGATCATCTATCAGTGGAATGGGATACCGGCTCTTCACAGTTTGTGTATTGAGAGCTCTATAGTAGACACAGAGCCTCCAGCTCCCGTCCTTCTTCTTGACCAAGAGGATAGGCGATGCATAGGGGCTAGTTGAGGAGCGAAGCCCTGCTGCAACAATTCATCCACTATCTTTTATATTTCCCTTTGCTGGAAGTAGGAGTACCGAACCAGGTATTCACTGGTTTTGCTTCTGACATAACAAGGGAAGCAGAGCTTTCCTTTCGCCTCTTTTGTGTTCTTGTCAATTGCACTTCTTGTGACACGCAATTCTGGCAGTTGTACTTCTAGCACTGCTGTCACCATATCATCTTTCTTCTTCATGCAAGTTGTCCCCACCCCAAATAGTACCCCCGGCGGCTACACAACTCTCTCAGCTCATTCAAAGTCTTCCATTCGCTCTCACTCTTCGGACTTTTTAGTGCCATAGGTTTTCCTAATGGGAGTGAGGATAGCAAAGCACCACTCGATTCCACTGATCGAAAGATCGGGAGGGATTTCGCAATGTGAGAATGAAATATGCAAAATAGAGTTCGTTGGTAAATGAACGGCATGGGTGTCCCATCCCAGGTTTGCTACAATTGTAGCAACCTCCTTTCTTTTTCTTCTACGGTTATTTCTGAGTAATCTATTCCAACTTAGTTTGTTAAGTGTAGTTTTCCCTCATGACACTAATTGGGGTTACCAATACATTGACAGGTACAAGCACATAAAAGTTTGCTACAAGAAACCAACGTCCCTCCACTTTCCTATTTGAAAAAAGGAATTGCTCTTTAATAGTCTCTAATGAATGAGCCTGTGGTATGCTTTTTCTTCGAAAGGAGTACCAGCATATCTTACGTCAAGGTTCAGTGGAGCAACCATCCAGTGCGCGAATCTCCATACTAATCCCTGGCGTAAGTTGACTCCGATGCTCAGAATCGTCTTCCGGTTGATGATTTCTATAAAACGCGTACAGATGCATCTACGTCTTCATATGTTGTTGATGTTTGGGTCTTTCCTCATCTCACTGCAAGGAAAGCTTGGTACTAGCTGTTGGCTTTCGATTTGCAAGGAAATAGCCTTTCGGGAGTAAATTTCGGTATCCAAACAAGTACTCAGCATCTCCTAATGCTTTTCTGGTAGTCCCTTCGCTCAGGACATTTGGTTTTCCACAGGATACCACAAGCACCTGTTCCTTGTAGGAATACACTACCTATCTGGGATTTAAGCTCCCCTGGTTTATCACCTCTCCGTCCAGCTATTCTCTCACCTTGTACATCTCCTATTGTCCCAATTCCTACTTCCTTTGGTTTCAGCTCCGACATAACCTCTCTTAGTACCCCACTATCTGTTTTCTGTTGGTCATTATGCTGGTGATCAATATAACCTGTCGAGGACAGACTACTGGGCTGTATGTGTCACATCTGACACCAGCGCAAATGGTTAGTGAATTGATACATATTTAGCCATTCAACTTGCTAATATTGGAGTGCTTTCACTGATTGCTTCTGATGGGGAGGCACAAATGCTTCGGTTACAGCGGATAATCAGTTGTTTGACAAGACTTATAGTGCACTTTTCTTCCTCTGTAAATCTTTCGGTTTCTTTGTCTTAACTCGAGAAAAGCAACTTCTTTTGGAAGGCTGATACATATTTTGAGCACTAAATGATCATGGGGCTTTGTGCTTTCATGTATTGGCTGATGTGTCATATTGATGCTTTTTTCACTCTCTTTTTGCCTTAGAAATATAAATGAGGAGAATCTCTCTTCCCTAGCAAATTGGATTCGTCGAGGTTGAGGGCCTAAACACAATTGAAGTCTTGGGGCTATGGAACCTACCCCACGGAGGCTCTCTTTGTCCCATCCACCAGGTTCTGCACTTTAGGGAGGCCCTTTTTTTATGAATACAATGATGAAGGGGACCCTGGAGTGAGATACTTTGCTTTAGTCTTTTCTTGCCCACGTCTACTTTACGACAGCGAGCGAGTGCCCCTCTTTCTTATGGTCTGACTTCCATCTATTCCGCCCAAGGAAGGGCATCCAAGACCAAAGTTGGCAAACCTTTGGCTTCAGTCTTATATCGCAAGCAGGCATATTCTTCTTCTTGACCCTCGTCTCAATAAAGCCGCTCTCTTCTTCAGGAACTTGGTGTCTCTCTTCCTCCTCCTATACTCTGGTGTGATAACCTCGGCGCCACATTCCTAGCAGCGAATCCAATTTATCATGCCAGGACGAAGCATATTGAGATTGACGTTCATTTCATCCGCGATCTCATTGCTACGAAGCAGCTCACCATTCGGTTTATTATCACGAAGGAATCCTCTTTACCCAACCTTGATTGCACTTTTTCGGATTGGTTTTCGTACGCTACGCGCCTAGCTTTTTATTTTGCTGATTCCGCGTTGTGCTTCTAATCCATGAAGGATTGAGTCTCTATACCAATAAGAAATAATAAGATATGGAAGGCTGAATGAGCCCGACGCCGGATACGGCGGAGGAGAATGAGGAGGATAGGATAGAAATAAAGATGTCAGGAAGCTGAAGCGGAAATGCAATTCTCGGGTGAGGGAATGGGAGGCTAGCAACCTCGTTTGAAGCGGATTTTCAAGCAGGGTCTGGATTCGTTCGACAGGTAGAAGGCCCAAAGCGGGACAGAAGGGCTTACAGCGCTCTGGGAAAGAAAGGTTCCGCTTTCTCCACTTTAGAAACGAATAGTTTTTAGGCCTTCGGAAAGTAAACTTTTTAGCCTTCAGAACTGAACGTAACAGGTCAAAATGGAAAAAAGTGACCGGTGCGTAATTGAAGATTCGGTGAAAACTAGTCGACCTTTCATCACAAATTGAAGCAGAGGCTGTTAGTTGAAAATCCATTTGCAGATCCTGTTGTTGAGGTAGAACCAGCTTCACCAATAGCATAGACTCTATCAGTCGAAGAGATCTGATCAGCAGGTACGAGGATAACAGAGATAGAGATAAAGGCTTCGTCAGCAGAGACGAGAGCAGGGCCCTTTTTTATACAACTCCTATGCGTAATTGATAGCTTTTTGGTATTCTCTATATATATATACTACTAGGTACGAAATAACAGGAAAGATAGAAATAGTGACTTTGGCTTCAAATAGAGAGCAGCTTAAAGGGAACTCACACTGGAGGACAGCTCTGAAAAAATAACTGAACACTGGCTAGGAACTGGGCTGCACTAAGCCCGGCACTTTTTTGGCTTCTTCATGAATCTAGTTTTCAGGTAAGGTCAGATCATCTTATTGAATATATATCTGAAAGAAAGCAAAGGAATGAATCGTTTTTCCAATTACCTTCTCTCGAAAACCATAGATCTTCTGGTTACCATTGACTATCCGGCACTTTCGTCTGTAGAGCGAAGCAAGAAATTGCATGGAAGGGCTTGCCCTGCTAATATCAGCCTTGTTTGGAACAATAGATGCAATCCATTTCAGTGTATGTCACTGAGTTCACCATTGCAGTTGAGACGTCAGGCAATTGAGCGTTCCCTAGAGTTTGGTTCAAAGGCTAAGGACTCCCCGCCGCCTTCATAAGGGCACTAAGGCGGAGCACGGAAAAAAAAATGGGGCACCCATGTTTTACCAGTCCCGGATCTCAGGGCCGTTTTGCCAACCGCCGACATGAACGAAATCGAATTTCATTGCGGGAAATTAGGATTTCATGAGGGAGGAAAAGGCGAGGCGGAGGGTGGAGAGTCGTACAATGCATTGGTGGGATGAAGGTGCTAGCTTGGCTGAGATAGGAAGTTTCGATGTGTATGTAGATTTGGTTCTAGTGCCCCCACCCTTTTCGAGATCTGTCAGGATTAGCAAGATGTTATAGTGTAAACTATAGAGAAATGGAATGAATGAAATGTATCTAAGAAGAAAGGAAGCCATGCTCCATCCTGTTTATAAAAAGAACATAACCTCCCTTTTTGGTTAGATACCGCTCCGTTAGGTACTAATGCTTCTACCTATCACCCTCCGGGTGAGTTTGAGAGCTTTGTTTTTTCCAACGTTAATAGCATTCCGCGAGAAAAGAGAAAAGTCATCTACTGATGTTGTCAGCGGAGTCCCTCGTCCATCCATGTATGAATAGCGGTATCCCCCATTTTGGACAGTGATGAGGTAGTCGACGCAATTTGCATGTGTATTTGCGTTCGGCTTTGCTACTTTCCTTCTAGACTATAAAAGAATGTCCGCGGAAGGGAATAGTCTACGTGGCCCGGGGTAGTCTTTCAATTCCTTTATCGGGTGGGAGAGTTTAGAACCTGTTAAGCCAATAGCTGCTGCTTTAGTCACACTAGCTACATCAGTTGATCATGGATTTAGCATACCACCTCAGAATAGTCTACGTGGCCCCTACTTTTATTTTACTACTTTTTTTCCAGTAATGCGGACAGCCCTTTTTAAAGCGCTAGGCCGGGCTTGCCCCTGACTCTCAAAAAGAGCAGGAGGCCTCAACTCATTCCATTAATGTTGTTTCATTCCCCACGCGGCTGAATCCAACTCAGTCTTTATCCTGCCTTGGAGTTCTCTCTCATAACTGAAAGGAGGTATTAGATTTCTCGGATTTCGAGCTAGCTGCCCTTTTCTTGCTCCTTGCCATTAGCGCAGCCCTTTTCTTTTTCTTAGCTTTATTTGAAGCGTAGTTTTTCACCTTCAAAAGAAGGCGCCAGCGCTTTTGTAGTGACCCCTCCGGGGTCCCGGGTTGCTTTGGCGCACCCCACCTCGTCAGTCCTGTGTTGTACTTGACTTGACTCTCCCCCGCTTGCTCGCAGTGTTAAAAAATGACACGAAGCTGGATATGAGTAGATGTTGTTGGTCGAAAACGTCTTTCATTCACAATGAAACAGAATGGTCTCGCTCGATGCGTCATTTTATGATGTGTATTTTCATATTAAGAGTTCTTATTCTTAAAAGAACTCAACTCAAAGCCCAACCGTCAAAAGGATGCTACAATGTTAGAAATTCTCAACTTAACACGCCCCCTTACTTCCTTCGTGACCTCCCACTACTTCATCTACCGAAATGATTAGGCAGATCTCCTTTTTTCTAGCATTAAACCTGCTCATGATCCTTAGGCTATAGAGCATGGAGCAGACAGAGAGATGAAAGGACCACCTTCTCCTGCTTGCTTGATCGGAATCTATTTACATTTAGAATAGCTGAAGTGCTACTTAACTTCACTTAGTAGTTGAAACTCGGAGAGACAGAGAGAGTCCTCTCTCATACTTGCCAATTCCCTTGCTGATCAGCAAGGGAATTGGCAGGAACCAACCTTAGTTGCCCCTCGGTAGAGTGAGTCTACTTAGCGAACTGGCAGGACGCAGAGATCGATTGATCAATATGCATATCGAGAGTTGATGGTTGACCGCCGCCCCCCTTGTCCTGTCCTGGAGGCTCCCCGGCCGGGGAGGCAAAGGGGATTGCTATCGTCACCCTTTCTCCCGGTGTATGTGAAAGATAAAAAGTGACGAACTTTTTTTCTTTTCGGTTGGTTGGTCCAAGAGAGTCAGCTTCCTTAAGTCCGTTCTTCCTCAGTAGCTCAGTGGTAGAGCGGTCGGCTGTTAACTGACTGGTCGTAGGTTCGAATCCTACTTGGGGAGATTTGATTCATTCTGAATTCGAATTGATAGTTATAGCTTTTCTGACTAGCGACCTTCTCCTTTTTCTTTTCTAAAGACGCAGCAGAATCGTCAAACGGGACATCAAAAGTGGGAAGTTGATTGTAGGATTTCTATTCCTCACTCTCGTATAGGTGAACTTGGTTCGTTCAATGAAAAGGGATAAGAAGGATCCACTGGGAATGAATGGGAAGACTGGGGTAGTATCTTCATTAGCCGGAAGGAATTCGTCTCCACTAGCGTAATTCGAAGAACGAACAAGAAAAGGCGTCACTGTTTAGGTAGGAGGATGGATGGATGTGGTCCAATGGCTAAAGCTCTGCCAGCTTCTTGTAGACTGGCAGTCTCCGAGAGGAACCTTAACCCCCCCGGGGGAGGCCGGGTGGGATGGTATACTTTTTTTCGCCACAAGTGGGAACTCAGTCCTTGGTAAGACACAAGGGGGGAAGGAAGATCTTCACTCATTCATTAAGTGCCTGCGGTGAGACGCGACCCACAACAAACGAAGGGGGTGGAGGGAGACCGAAGAAGGAACAATTGTCTTGAATGCTACGCTGGGATCAGCAGCTTCCAGTGAAGACAAAATGAGTCGGGCAGGAAGAGGAAGATCGTGCGGGGAAAACGGGGTTCGAACCCGCGACTTCTGGCGTGACAGACCAGCACTCTAACCAACTGAGCTATTTCCCCCTTTCGTAACTACTGTCGATTCAACAGTCACCTACCGGTTACCTTTGTAACTATACCAAAACCAAAGTAGCTGTACAACAGAATGCCCTTCGCCTTTAGTACTTTTTTTTTCTTTTGACGACAGTAGAAAGAAATGGCTCTGCTCGCTTAGACTCGGGGCTCCGCGCTCTATCAGCTATCAGTTAGTTGGCGCTACGCGCGACTTCAGTTGACAAAAGCGAACAAGATAGCGCTAGCGCCCGCGGAGAACTTTCGTTTGTTCGCCTTCTAAAAGGCCTACTGACCTGCCGGTGAAAAGCCGGTTACAAAATAAATAATAAGACGTAGGTAGTGAAAAAGTACCAAAACAACTGAAGCCTACATCCCACTACGTCTGGGTTCCCCCTTCCTATGAACCTTGAGTCAGAGGTCTTACCTTGAGTCAATAGGTAGGGTCAACTATACCAAAGTGGAAGGGGCACTTTCTAAGCTATTAGTGGGCTGGTTTGAACTATTGATTTACTGAATCGAGTGAAGCTGTGTTGCGTAACAAGACTATAGGTCGCCAAGGCCTAGAAGTACAAGTGGTCGCCCTAACGGTCACTCTCAAACTCACTACTTGAGTGACTTTCGTCACTTAGCTTCTTTAATAGGGCTTGCCAAAGAACCCCTCAGGGGCCCCGGGAAGAGGAAGAAGGAGATAGAGCAAAGGTCTCCTCTTTCTGTCCGCTCTTCCCGGCATGTAGAGATCCGATTGGGCTTATAGTTTAATTGGTTGAAACGTACCGCTCATAACGGTGATATTGTAGGTTCGAGCCCTACTAAGCCCATCTGACCTGCTTAATCAATGACTCCGGTAGTCACCTGAACCACTCTCTCGGATAGCCCACAGCCTCTCTTCTGGATGCGAAAGAAGATTCGATCAACGTACAAGGTTTGCCTTCTTGTGAGAAGGAGGGTTCTGAATTGTGTTCTCAGTGCAAAAGGAGTCTTTGAGAAGGTTCAGTGAGTCTGAAGAGAGAGAAGATCAGTAGAGCAGTCCGGCAGCAGTTCGGGGGTCCGCTTTGGGATTTGCCTGATCGACCCCTACCAGTGTATTAATATACAAAAATGAAGATTGACATTCGTATGTACAATTTACCGGTTCTTCCTCCCGAATTGAGACCCATTGTTTATAGGTCTGGGGATAAAGTAGTGACTTCGGATATTAATGAACTTTATAAGAGAGTTATCCGTCGGAACAACAACCTTGCCTATTTATTAAAAAGAAGTGAATTAGCACCAGCAGATTTAGTAATGTGCCAGGAAAAATTGGTACAAGAAGCCGTGGATACACTTCTTGATAGTGGGTCCCGCGGGCAACCGACGAGGGATGGTCACAATAAAGTATACAAATCACTTTCAGATGTAATTGAGGGTAAAGAGGGGAGGTTTCGCGAGACTCTGCTTGGGAAACGGGTCGATTACTCGGGGCGTTCTGTCATTGTTGTGGGTCCTTCGCTTTCATTACATCAATGTGGATTACCTCTAGAGATAGCAATAAAGCTTTTTCAGCTATTTGTAATTCGCGATTTAATCACGAAACGTGCTACTTCTAATGTCAGGATTGCTAAAAGGAAAATTTGGGAAAAGGAACCCATTGTATGGGAAATACTTCAAGAAGTTATGCGGGGACATCCTGTACTGTTGAACAGAGCACCTACCCTGCATAGATTAGGCATACAAGCCTTCCAACCCACTTTAGTAGAGGGGCGTACTATTTGTTTACATCCATTAGTGTGTAAGGGTTTCAATGCGGACTTTGATGGGGATCAAATGGCTGTTCATCTACCTTTATCCTTGGAAGCTCAGGCAGAAGCCCGTTTACTTATGTTTTCTCATATGAATCTCCTGTCTCCCGCTATTGGAGATCCTATTTGCGTGCCAACCCAAGACATGCTTATCGGACTTTATGTATTAACGATTGGAAACCGTCGAGGTATTTGTGCAAATAGATATAATAGTTGCGTAAACTCTCCAAATAAAAAAGTAAACTACAATAATAACAATTATTATAAGTATACGAAAGATAAAGAACCCCATTTTTCTAGTTCCTATGATGCACTGGGAGCTTATAAACAGAAACGAATCGGTTTAAACAGCCCCTTGTGGCTCCGATGGAAACTAGATCAACGCATCGTTGGGTCAAGAGAAGTTCCGATTGAAGTTCAATATGAATCTTTTGGGACTTATCATGAGATTTATGCCCACTATCTAGTAGTGGGAAATAGAAAAAAAGAAATCCGTTCTATATACATTCGAACCACTCTTGGTCATATTTCTTTTTATAGAGAAATAGAGGAAGCCATACAAGGATTTAGTCGGGCCTATTCATATACTATCTAAACAAGGAAGTTAGATTCGGCGATGCCCCTTTCGGGGGGCATTCCGATTTTGCTAGTACCATCTTTTTTGCCGCGCAAATCCAGATTGAGATTGGGGAAAGGGAGTAAATTAAGTTTTCGAATCACTGACTCAGGCCCATTGTCGAATCCTACTCAGCCAAAAAAAAAGGGGGTACTTATGTATGGCGGAACGGGCCAACTTGGTCTTTCATAATAAAGAGATAGACGGAACTGCTATGAAACGACTTATTAGCAGATTAATAGATCATTTCGGAATGGGATATACATCCCATATACTGGATCAAATAAAGACTCTGGGCTTCCATCAAGCCACTACTACATCGATTTCTTTAGGAATCGAGGATCTTTTAACAATACCCTCTAAAGGATGGTTAGTCCAAGACGCGGAACAACAAAGTTTTCTTTTGGAGAAACACTATTATTATGGGGCTGTACATGCGGTAGAAAAATTACGCCAATCCGTTGAGATATGGTATGCTACAAGTGAATATTTGAAACAAGAAATGAATTCTAATTTTCGAATAACGGATCCTTCTAATCCAGTCTATCTAATGTCTTTTTCAGGAGCCAGAGGAAATGCATCTCAGGTACACCAATTAGTAGGTATGAGAGGGTTAATGGCGGATCCTCAAGGACAAATGATTGATTTACCTATTCAAAGCAATTTACGCGAGGGACTTTCTTTGACAGAATATATAATTTCCTGCTATGGAGCCCGAAAAGGGGTTGTAGATACTGCTGTACGAACAGCGGATGCTGGCTATCTTACACGTAGACTTGTTGAAGTAGTTCAACATATTATTGTGCGTAGAAGAGATTGTGGTACTATCAGAGGTATTTCTGTGAGTCCTCAAAATGGGATGACGGAAAAACTTTTTGTCCAAACACTAATTGGTCGTGTATTAGCAGACGATATATATATTGGTTCACGATGCATTGCTGCTCGAAATCAAGATATTGGAATTGGATTAGTCAATCGATTCATAACTGCCTTTCGAGCACAACCATTGGAATGGCTGATCATTTCTTGTATGAAGTTTTTAAGACCTCACTAATCAGCCTTACACTTTTGAGTTCATAATGAATAATGAATGAAATGAACCCCCAGATGAAGAGAACCCTCCCTTTTACTAAACCGTGGGGAGCCCCGAGTAGTTTACCGGGCAAATTTGGTTGTCGTGACGATATCTTTCTTAGTGGAAGATCGGAAAAGACTTCTCTTCATCACGAGACTGATCGGATCTGCCGTAGACACCCGGGACCTCCACAAACAAGGCAGGCAAAAAGAGTAATAGGACAACAAGAGGAAAGAGTTATGCTTTCATTTCTTTGTTGAGATTTCAATTCGGCACTCGGTTCCTTCATCTTAAGTAAAGTGAAGTTTACTTTTTCGATTTTGAATTCACCACAGCATTTCTCCTTTTTTTCTACCCCAGGATTTGTTTGGATTTATCGAAGCGTATGTTGTATGCCCCCCATCCATTCATAAGCCAGTGTTGCCCTACCGAGACGAGAAAGGAGTGCGGATATTTCCAACGGGTCGATTTATAGGAGTGTACTTTAGCGAAGAGTTTAAGTATGCTAAATCAATTGGTTCTACAGTGACTCCTTTAAGGGGTTATCTATTTTAAAAAGGGGAAGGGCTATTTGAGCGGTGCCACCTTTGTTCAATCGAGTCCATGTTATATATTTCCCAAAACCCATTCGTTCACCGACCCGTGGACCAGAGGTTGCTTGCTTGGAATTGGGCTTTCTAGCTTGCTTTAGTACAATCTTTTTGCGAGAGCAACCCCGGGTTCGTTCCTAAGACTACACTCACTGCTTTCTCTGTTCATGTTCCGGCATAGGGGATCTAGTGGTAGGATAGGGGACAGAGCTTTAGGGCTGCAGTAAACCTCATATGCGCGTGGCTCATCATAAGACCTTAGCCTGATGTCCTACCCAAAGACTTCAAAGGTAGTCACAGGACAACCTTTCCTAGTTCTAACTTCCAAACCTATAACTTGGTTTGCTTGCCTGCTTCCTATCTGACCTATCAATCAAAGAAATGTTCTAGTTCCGCGATACGAGCTTGACTGTCGCTCTGAGACAGTAGATTTCTTGGTTGGGGGTCCCTTTATCAAAGGCTCCCTTCCCTACTGATCATACAACAAATGAACGTGGTTAGAAAGATGGCACATCGATCTTCTGTACACCCTGTTCGTGCTGCGGAACGAATAAAATCCGCCTTCCTTGGAAAAATCATTCCTGACTCCGAAGTCTCAAAGGAGACTTGGGTGGCGCCTTCTGAAGAGCCCTTCATTCTGCGACTCAGATAGGCTAGGATTCGTGTCTCAGCCGGAAGGGGTCGTAGGACTGACTCAGACAAAGCGTTAGAAGTACGATCTCCGAATCTATAAGCTTTGGCCTGCCTTCTTCCCTTATCTAATCTCTTAGGTAATAAGAAAGTGATGTTAATTGTCACGCTAAGGAGCTGACCAGTGACATTTCTGTCTCAATTGAAGTCAACCTTACTATACTCGCTTGTAGGAGATCATCGCTCAGAAGGGCGTTCTTTCGCTTGATGTCTCAAGAGTATTCCCTTTTGCAGTGCAACTTTTTAACAAAATTACGCGCCAATAAGTGGAACACATTAGCCGTCCGCTCTCCGGTTGGGCAGTAAGGGTCGGAGAAGGGCAATCACTCGTTCTTAAAACCAGCATTCTTAAGTGAAGATCAGAGCGTAATCTTCCATTCGGGAAGACCCTTTTCGCAAACCTATCCCCCCATTTCAGTTCAGATTCAGTCAACGCCCAGAGATGTTCCATTCTAGACGGTGCGGGCGGCAAAGCGCCATTGTCAGCCACTTCCACTCCCTAAGGAGCCTGATCCGCTTCGGGTCTCTAACAATGTAGGTGCTAGATTGCTCTTCATGCTCTTCTTCCATCCTCAATTGGCAGTTTCGAGGTCAGAGTTTCCGTTTCTTAGAAAGCCACTTCTCTAAGCATGCATGCCAACATAGGTGTCGCGGTAATCACAGAAGTTTGATTGCAGTGTGGTAAGGGGTCAGTCAACCAATTGTTAAGGGGTAAGGCTAAGCTCTCATTCTCGTTAATAAAGCGGTCCATCCTAAGAGATCGGCATCATACTAAGGACTGTGTCGAGCAAGGTCCGAAGGGATTTTCATTCCACACGCCGTAGAAGCATTCAGTTAGTGGAAATTAAGGGCACGAACGGTTGTTGTACAATACGAGACGATGGTATGATATCACTCCTACTGAATTCTCTACTTCAGTCTGGTCTAAAATCATAAGGAAAGTGTCATCCCAGCGAGGAAAGACAGAAAGAAAGCAAGTGAGCATGTTAAATTGCTTGTTGAAGTAACATGACGGAGGGGAATCTCTGTAGTTCCGATGTCAGTCCAGTGGCAGTTTTTGTCATATAGTTGACGTCCTTCTTCCTGCGAGACAATTGAAAAGCAAAGGTAAGCTTATCCAATTGAAGTGCTTCTCTACCAGAAAAAATACTACGCCAAGTCAACACCTATACCCAACCTAGAGAAATAGAAGAATGGTTCCGCCCTGACACGAAGTTGGTTAATCAGACATCTACCAGGAAAGAGTGCCGAGCCGCAGGTGATTACTCTATATATATTTAAGTACGGGCTTTCCCGCTTCCGTGATCTGAGGTAAAAGGTACCAACCTGAATAGCCACCTTCTTGGCGATTAATGAAGTGCAAGGTCAAGTAAAGCAACTAAGACAGTCATTTTCATAGTTTACGCGCTTGGCAAGTCAAGAATCTGGCTTTCTACCGACCCTAGCTCTAGGGACTATAGAATAAATCCTTTGGCTCACACCGCTACTATAGAAGATAGCGGAGACCTACAGCAGCGAGGCTCTTCGCTTGCTCAGCTCCTCTGCCTTGGTATTTCGGGTATTCCAATCCTTTGATTGCTTTCATTCCTTCTGCTTCTACGATTTCAAATCGATAAAGGCCGTAACTAAGTGACTTCCCCACAAACTTCCCTATAAAGGCTCGCATTCTACTATAGCCTCAGAGGGGCCCTTACAACATAGAATAGGCTACTCTGACCAAACCTCTAAGGCGAGGATCCTCCTCGAGTTCTACCGGGACCTGGCCCACCCAAATCCTGTGTTTTTAGTGAACTTGTACACCTTTTTCTTTCTTATGCGCACGCAGAATCAACCTTACATGCCATACGTGACTGCTTTCATGCAAGAGGAATTTGGGAACAGGTTATTCCTTCTAATCTTTGGCCAATCTTATTTTCTCTAAATTTGAAAGAATGGTTGACCCGTAATCAATCGAATAATGGAGATAATTAGAAATAAGTTTTTTATTCGGGGGATCTATGGCAGCTGTCTACGATCGAAGGAATGAGAAAACTTCTGTTCATCATCGAATGCTAGCAGGATGATCCACAGGCAAATAGAGAAGAGCTTATTTCTTTGCTTGTGAAAGCTACTTGTAGGGAAAGAACAACCATCAGTGTAAGTCTATCTGTTGGTTTTTTCTTTCATAGTTAAGAGAGTTTTGTGCATCATTCTCGTGGTTCGTTAGGTAGTAATAGATTTCTTAATTATCGAAGTTGTCTTGGCATTCAGGCTATTTCCCTCACTTTCTCACTAATATGGAAGAGCATGAGAAGTGGTATTAGATTTCTTAGAAAGATTCTTTAGCCACATAAAATAATGAGCCCGCGAAGAGGCTGAGTTTTAGTTTATCTTTATTTCTTTTTTCGCTTCCTTTTTTTTAGCTAGGTCCGGGTCAAGCTTATTGAAGGAGTTCATTACTTGGTTCTTCTTGGCTAATAAGGTTTGGATCTTCTATCTGATAAAGATCATTCAAAGCGGTCAGGAAACAATCGGTACGAGAAAGCTGAAACAAAAGCTTCGATTCTTATATAAGGGATTCCTTCTTCTAGTTGAGCTACTGAGAGATAGGACTTTTCAGAGTAGCCCGTGGTAAACGATCAAGCCTAATTGCTAGCTTGCATTCTTACGGCTGACTCCTATTCTGATAGCTAATACCCCTCCTAGTGAAAACTAATACATGGCGGGTCAACTAAGAAAACTAATAGCCTGGGACTCTCGAGAGCAGCACTTGCTAATATTATTTAAACTACTATCGATACGAGAAGCGGTGAGCGGCTAATACTTCAATGAGCTAGCTTGGACATGTAAAACAACGGATATTTTGGTTTGACATGGCCGACAGCTGTATTCAAGAAAAACTAACCCCCTTGACCTTTGGTAGACCCAGTATCTTGTTTAAGGTTTAGATGAGCGCCCTTCTGGAACAGAGGTCCCTCACACAGGGCGTCCTGAATAGGACAAGGTCTCGAAGGATCAGCTTTGGACATGGCTCACTCTAGAACAAAAGGGAACTCGCGTTTCCAGCAGTAGGATGGATGGCAGGAAGAGTTCAAGCTTGCTACTCGCTTACCGGATATAAGATTGAAACTCACTTATCAGTATTCGATTAGGCGTGTCCCTGGTATGTCGTATCAGCAGTCTTAATAAGAAGAATACAAGTCAGCGGATAAGAATACCAGTACGAAATAAGATTGCAGGGCGTAAGTGAATATGCCAGTTATAAGTTTTCATCCCAGCCCCAACAAGCTAGATACCAGATTGTAAGCTACGAATGCAAGGCCTATCTGTCATTATCAGTAGTCGTTTCAAAAGCTAGTTATCCGTTTTCTTACTTGTTTTTTCTGGTAAAACGAAAGCTAGCTTAGCTTACTACAGCTACTGATACGGCAACTCAAGCTACTAATCTAATATCCGTCTTTGATTCTTGTCTTTCATGCTTCGCCGCTGGGATTCATACCACGGAAGCTACTACTTCTTATAGCTAGAAAAGGGAATTCAAGGTGGTAATTAATACTCCAAAAAAGGCTACTCACTACTACTGGGCCACTAGCTTTTATTCCTATACCTGACTGGCTAATCTGAGGGATACGGCATGGCAAGCAAGCAAACTTATAGGCAAGCCGGTAAACTACTAGGAAATCCTCAAATCTTTCTTTTACCACTTTTTCTGATAACACTCTCGAAGCGAGCAAGCACTACTTGCAACCTGATATCCATCTTTCAATCTTCTTACCTGCCTTCAAGTCTTATAGCAAGCAACTTCTCTTATTACTGTCTTTCCTAATACTCTAGGTAATAGCAACTCTGATTCGCTTCCTCTATTTCTTCTATCTCTTAATCTGTATAAGAGAGAACCCCTTGGTAAAAGTATAGAAACCACATATCAGCTTACGACTAGAATTCTTATTTGTTACCGCGCTCCAAGCTACTGAACATAAAAGCTATAAGCATGAAATCAATCTGCTAAGCAAGCTTACTACTTATTAACTTGAAACCGGATAGCTGACCTTTATTCCTATAATCGAGTGGAGTTCTTCTATCTGACTCCAAACCGGGTACGCCAAGCTCCATACAGTAGATACGAGCCGGTAAACCACAATCTGGTATTCTTAACTCCGACTTTGAAACTGCTAGCTGGTAAAAAGAATGAAGGACCATAATTAATGCTATCGAGGCGCCAAGTCAAGCAACAAAGCTTCTAGCCGATAGAAAGAATGGGTACGAGCCTATCTTGCTAAGACAAGGGAAGCTCTAGCTGCACTTACCCCTTGGTCAGTATAAACTACATGGCTTACGAGAAGCTGCTCTTCAAACTCACAGCCAACTTGGAGTCTTATTTCCAGCAGCTTATAAACGGCATAGAGAAGTAGGAGCCTCGCATACAACCTTAACTCTGGTATCAAGCTTGCCAACTCCATTCTATCTGGGTAAAAGGGCAATATACGAAAGGAAGGATCCATAACTGATTTATGGCTTGAAACCCCGCTAACTTAGCATCTTATTTCTATCTCCCAATCTGGTATCGACTAATAAAGCTAATAGATTAGCCTGATAACTCATATCTGTCTTGCTATCTTCCATCTAATACCAGTGAAACGACAACTCCTGAGAAACCTTCTGATACGACAACTGCGGCTATGTGAAAGTTCAGTGACATTGCAACTGACATCATCCCGTAAAGGGTGTGTGGTATAAGAATGGTTCAAAACATGACGAAGCAAAACCAAAGAAACTTGGCAAAGAAAACCTAGAACTAGGAAAGCTAGCTGTAGAGAAGATGGATTCCCAGGAAGCTCAGTGTGAACATGCGAAAAACTTCACAACTCAAGCTCTGTTTACTGGCGCCTTGGATCGCTTTACCATTCACTTCGTGGAACTCGCTTGTCTGTCGCGTCGTATTCCTGAACCAAACCTGGAATGAAGCTTTAGCAGGCCCCTTTCATCTCTTTTTGTCTCCCAATTTTCCTAGAGACCATTTGGTTCCTCTTCTCATTGGCAGGGTTCAATCTGGCTAGTAACTACTATGATAAGTAATTACCATAGATCATAGGCCAAATATACCTAAAACACTGGATGAACAATGCAGAAATGGCAAACTGCTTCTTTATAGGATTGTATATACCTAACAGGTAAGTTCAACAAAACCAACTGAAACGATAATGCAAGTGCTACTTCAACCAACCACATTAATCGATGAAGCTGATAAAGAACTTCAATCTTTCACTTTGAAAGACATCGGCCAGATATCGCCCATTTCTCGATCTTTATGCTTCGAAGCCCATGAAAGCGATTGAAGCAGGTACTACAAACAATCGGTCTACGAGACTCAGTGCTGAACTCCAGAAGCAAGAACGGACGGATGCCCGAGGACCGTTGACGACAGCTGCGGGAATGGCTTTGAAAAAGCAGCTGCTAAGGCTAAAAAAGCGACATGAGACTTTCTTTCATTGAAGAAGTCCATGACTTGTTCTAGGTGATATGAGGTTGAACAGGCTTTAGAAAAAATGCAAAGAAGGGTACATAAGGGTGGAATAAAAAACAAAAAGATGACCCCTTCTTTCTTCCTGAGCATTACCGATAAATATTCTTTCTTTATACGTTAGGTTGGATTTTAGATGTATACCCTTCCTTGATTATATGAGACTAAAAACAAGAAATGACAAGAAAGTTCTATATAAATAGAGAAATACAAGAAAATTACGATGTGGAAAACAAGAAAGGAATTGTGTACAATGGCATTGTACAACAATTTGGAAAAGGGATGTAGCGCAGCTTGGTAGCGCGTTTGTTTTGGGTACAAAATGTCACAGGTTCAAATCCTGTCATCCCTACCTATTAATTCTCCTATGGGCAGTAACGAGGGATCAATTGAGATCGATTCAAATTGGACAAAATTCAGAGTTTCATTTTTCTATATGCATGCGGTACAAAAATCATCCTTTTCTTTACTGCTTTATCTCCTGTCGCAAGAAAGCGCTCTTAGTTCAGTTCGGTAGAACGTGGGTCTCCAAAACCCAATGTCGTAGGTTCAAATCCTACAGAGCGTGATTCTGTTCTTGTTATGTCGAATCAAAAAAAAGAACTTAACAAAGTGGAATGTCCGACTACTGTTCTTAACCCAAATCAAAGAAAAGAACAGAAATACTCGACCAGTATTAAGGAGAGGAGACCAAACAAGCAACGGATTGAGCAACTAGCGCGAAAGCCGTTGCGCTAACGCGCATCCTCTTGCTTGACCAATCTCCGTCCATTTTCCCTTGCCTTTCCTTTACGGGTATGCCTGTTTTAGGGGACCTTATAGTAATAATAGTCTAATAGACCAACTAGAGGAGAGGAATCCTTCATGAATCGCCTTGCCTTGCTTAAAGAGGTTTATGAAAAACCGCCCGTGGAACTCTTGTTTTGAGGAAGCAATGAACATTGTCTTTTTCCATTCTCAATAAATGAGGAAGGAGGGGTGAGGTCCTCACTTGCGAGTGAGGCAAGGCTTTCTTTTATAATACATCCTACCCGATTTTGGTTGACGATTGCGTTCTATTCCAATTATTCACTTGTTTTTCTTGTCACTGTGGCGAGACCAGATGAGAGAGAGAACTATTTTCCATTTCCAGACAGACCCCGAGCCGAGGTTGGAACAATTCTTTATTTTTTTGTTGGTTCCTTCTTTCTTATTTAGAATAAGTGAGTCTCTTCCATTCGGTTCATTAGCTTTAGGAAAAATAGAAGCAGCGGAAATTCTCGCTTCTAAAAGGCTTAAAGGCTCTGATCAAGGCAATGAACATTTTTCACTTGGAAACTAATAAGAAAGGAATTCAAATCATAGTTCAATACAGACTTTTTATCCTTTAAGAAGGGTTAAACTTTCCTTCCAATACTTGTGCGCTTTACCCATCTCTACTGAACAAACCCACTACACATCGCTGGCAAAACCTACATCGAGTGGCAGGGTATGTGTGTAGGCCTTTTCAAGGACATTCGAAACAACATGTCGATAAATAGCTATAGAATAGAAGGGGCCATAAACAGGAGAGTCTTGACCATTTCGTGGGTGATCTTTCAAACTTGAAAACCCTTTTTTTTACAGTTCAGTCTCACACTCCAGCAACAAAGGAACATGGTCAGAACCATATCTAGGAAGGGCAGTCACCACTGCATGGGTATACAACATTTAATCCCCAGTCTATTGTAAAAAGGAATCTGTCTAACTTAGCAGCTGACACAGCATTGTTCCAATCCAAGTGAATTTGCGCCCTTGCAAAGGTAGCTCCATCAGCTCTATATCCTCAATCAGCCCTTTGTCTTCCTTGCTAACCCTAGCCTGGAATTTAACACCTATTTTATCACTTCTGGACAATTTAAGTCCTCAATTTACAGATAATCATGTTTTCTTGGTATCTATAATTTTAGAGCATCTAAAAATTGTGATAGATTGCAGTCTTGATAATGCTAACATAGTATTTATTGGTAATCTAACAAGCCTTTCGTATTTTGATGCCAGTCACAACAGTTTGACAGGACCCATTTTTCCATAAATAGTCAACTTGAGAGGACTTTTCAATCTCGAACTCAAACTGATGCCTAGCTATTATTTAGAGATGCTCTTACAGAATCCCATGCTACGGAATGAATCTAGTTACCATCCGATTTAGCTCTTAAAGTATGGACATGGCTTAAGGAAGCTAAGCTTTACTCGGGTTCAAGTAGTTCGGCGTTGCCGGCAAGAGAGATGGAGTAACTAAGCCCTAACGTTAGATCCATTATCTCACAGAGTGAACGACATTCAGACAATTCATCCCTTCCAACGCGGGTGCCAGACATCGCCAAAATGAGTAAGTCTAAGTCGCCGAAGAGAGTATTTTAGTTTAAAAAAGTCTCTCTCGCAAGCTCTGATAGTGAGACAACAAAGGAAAGAATCTTCAGGCTATTCGCTTCCCTCTTTCAGTGTAGCCGGGTAGCTGTATCGGCAATCCCACGAGCAGACGAATCAGAAACCAACGTTTATTGTATTGAAATAGCGCTATCCCTCGTAGGCATGCATCGTACGTACGCATTTACGTCTATCGCTACGCTCTAAATCTCCATTGGCTAGGGAAGTACGAACCTTTGTTCGAAAGGAAAGCTACCTAAATATGGCATCGGTAATAGGAAATTGAACCGTCAACCTTTGCCGTATATCCCGTAGAGGAACAGAAGTACTATCCTTTCTCGGAACTACAGCAAAGGGAAGTAGGGATGGGCTTTCCTCGGATTAGTATTAGGATTTTTCAGGTCTTGCCAATGGTTCAAAAGAAGGGTTCGCACCGGCAAAGAAGAATCTATTTTCTAGTTTTATGCTTTCGTATCTAGTTGCTTACAAGATAGAATTTACTTATCGGTACCTTAATTGGAGTTAGCAGTTTGAGTTGTTAAAGTCAGGTTGCAAGCAGTAAGTGAAGTTTTCGTATCCAGTGTTGTACGATAGAGGTTAGCAAGGCAAAGCCGACCCATCGTATACAGAGGCAGGCGAGTTATCAGATTAAGAGGAAGAAAGCAGACTGCAAGGCTCGTTTACGTAGCATTAATTCCAGTTGTTAATTCTTCTTTCCACATCTAAGAATAGCAAGCTTTAAGAGCAGGAATCAGCTTCTCGTTCCGCTGTCTCGTATCAGTGGGTTTAGAAATCACAATTGCAAGCCGTATCCATAAGCGAGTAAGAATTGTAGTCACTTAGCAGATCGAAAGATAGCTATCAGTTTGATTAGTCAGTAGTTAGCTTATCGTATCTCTACTTTGAATAGCTGTTATAAGAGTGGAACTCAGCTAGAAGTTTGAATTGCAGTTATGAGATTGCAAGAGAGTTCGAGCCCGATAGAAGATTTGCTTTCAGAAATAAGATTTCCCGATTGCGGGTTGTGGGTTTTCATTCTTGTTTTCTGTTATCAGCTTTAGCAGCGCAGTTAGTAAGTAGATTAGAAGATTACAGGCCAAGAGTACTCAATCTTATCTTTTATGCTGTTGAATAGTATTAGGCGCGGTTTGTTGTACGAAACCTGAATTGAGCCCTGTTAACTCTCTCTTTCGCTTATAAGAATAGACAGCCGTGATGGGTATGTACGAAATCCAGCAAGTAGCTGGAGTCCGTGTATTAGAAAGTAGCAACTCACTTATCAGCCTGTCGTTCATGTGTTTTAGGCTCTAGCTACAATTGCTGTTATCAGACTTGAAAGCCATGATTGAAGAACGCAAGGCAAAGCCATCGTATCCATACTTTAATTACTGCTTTGAATTCTTAATTGCGGATATGAGATAGAAAGCCAGATAGAACTGTTCAAGCCGGATATAAAACCGCAAGTCGCAGTTGTCGTATCAGAAGGTTTCTCAGGAGTTGTCGTTTCACTGGTATTAGATGGAAGATAGCAAGACAGATATGAGTTATCAGGCTAATCTATTAGCTTTATTAGTCGATACCAGTTATCAATCTTGTAGTAGTAAAGCCGTTTACCGAGTCGTAAGCCAACAATAAGATTTGCCCTTAGCTTGTTCGTACCGATATGCAAGTGGAGCTGGAGCTTATAAGTTTTAGTAAGCATATGGCTTAGTATTAAGTAGGGAAAGGAAGAATACCACTCATAAGTTTGAGAGCCAGCTATAGGAATAAGAGTTGCAGTTAAAGCTCATTACTGCTATGTCTATTAGATAGAGAGATGCTTCTCACTAGTCTCATGACCAAGGTCCAGTGCCTTAATCCCGGATCCTGCTGGTTCCACCTCCACTGCTCCTGTGGTTCTGGACGAGATTCTTGCTGTCTCAGTGGCCATGAAAGAGCACAATCCTTCAGCATTCCACTGGAGCAGAGAGAGTAAGTCTATATCATACTCAGAGATAGATCCCCCAGTGTCCTGGCTGTGGATAAGCCTTCTTGGATCCAGGAAGTCTATTCTATCTGCGAAAGGTGAGGGAAGTGAATGCAACTCTAAGAAAAAAGCTAAGGCTCGGAGCCAAACAAGAGCAATGAAAAGTGCCTCCAACAGAGGAGGGAGTTCCCCATAAAATCTAACCTAAAACTCCTAATGAATGTCCTCATAACGAACGCTAGAGGGATGAACAATATTGAGAAGCAGAGGGAAAGACGGGAGCTTATCAAAAAGAACAAAGCCTCTATTGTGGGAAAAGTCTGTGAAACCCGAAGTTCTAGAATAGAAAATGGAATGCAGAAGGGGTGTGACCTTATGGCCAACTATACTAGCTCCCCTAGAGGGATAATATAGCTCCTAAAGGATGATTGTTTATGGTATATTACCGTAATTGGAGAATTTTACCTGGTGCTGACTTGCTGCTGTTCTGAGAAGGGGACGGACCTTGCAAAGCTTGACAAGTTTTTTTTAGATTTATCGATCCAATCTGTCTACAGATAGGCGCCTGCTGTGGCAGCAATTAATTAATCTCCGCCTTAGCATACAAGGACCATGGCTCGCAGCGGGTGATTTTCATACTGTCAGAACCGTCGGTGAAAAAATGGGAGGTAGAGTTCCTTTTTTAACAGGAGCCCAGCCTTTTTTTTTCTTTACTGTCTGCAGAATGCGAACCTGACCGATCTTCGTTCCTCGGGGCACATACTCTATTGGAGCAATCAATCCGGTGGGGCCAGACGCATCATCGGCAGACTAGATCGAGCCTTAGTTAATCCTGAGTGGATCCAAAAGCTTCATGCTTCCTGTGCGGAATATCTTACGCCGGGCTGCAGTGATCATGCCCCAATCCTCGTCTTATTCCGGCTGTCAGCTCTGGACCAAAGCCATGAAAGTACTTTCGCATGTGGGAATCCCACCCCTATTGATGTAGTGAAGAAAGCTCCCGGTCACGGGAAATCCAATGTTTCTTCAAAAAAGAATAAACTGAAGAACACCAAACTAGCGCTCAAAGCATGGGATAAGCAATCTTTCGGAAAAGCTGGAGACAGAGTGAGGATATGCGGAAATAAAGTAAATGAAATTCTATTCAAGCAAGACTTGATCCAAATGGATCCCCTCAATGCTGAGCTTGTTGATGAAGAAAAAGAGAGCTGAAAGCTGGTACAACAGTTTCTTAGTGAATAGGGGACAAGTATCTTGGCAAGAGTGAATTCAAGGGATTGTAGAGAGGTTTGAGGTCAGAAATGTGGTTGGTGTAGTTTATGAGTTTAATCACTTGAGGCAAAGAGGAAGCCTAGAAGAGTACAAGTCACAATTGGAAGAATTGACCATCGAGCCTAGGAACAATGGCAAAGTATTACTTTGTGAATACTGATGTATATAGGCGAGGACTAGCATAAAGGGAAGGAAAAAAGCAAATAGAAATTCTATGATTTGTCTTATGAAAGAGAAAGTCACCTACGTCCTCTTTTCCTGTAGCAATAAAAGAGAGCTGGGCAAGCTCGAAAAGGAACAACCTCTTTTATTAGAGGGAAATATTCTACACTGAGCACTTGGTTGTTATCAAGTTCAAACACTGACTCGGGTCAATTTTAAATGCCCGCAATAGAAATCTAAAGATGCCGTAAGTTTAATAGGTTACCAATACATGAAGGTCGCTCCTAACGTTGAGAAAAATCAACGTTCTCTAGTACGGTGAAATAGCTGACAAATTGATTCAGGCAGCATTCGTTGGTTGCAGTAGACAATACCAAGGGAGCGCAGGTGCTTAAGACTGGGGGAAACCCCTTTCCAATGAAGATACATAATATGGGAATAGTTGTATGCGAAGGCGAATGGCCTCAGGGATATTAAGATTGGGCTTTTTTAAATCTTGTTCACAGACCCGATAGTTTCTTTTTTAGATCAAGGTCCTGGTTTGCGAAATTTACAGTGCAAGGCACTTCAAAGATGAGATCTTCCATTCAAGACAGTGCCCACTTGGTCCGCATTGAGGGAAAGCTACCTGCTCCCTATTGCATAAAGCCAGGATAAAGAAATATTTCTCATCATTTGATTTGGTCATCAATATCTCTGGCTTTGTCTGGTGCATTGAAAGAATCTCTCATCAAAGCTCTTTCTGGAACAAGCTGAACCAAAGAATCGATGAAGCACTCCTCCTTTCTCACATCACAGTTCTTCTTGCTAGATCGCTTTCTTTCTTCTCAATCAAGGAAGACAGTGAAGTTCCTTCACTGTCTTCGAACCTTATGGATTACCCGACCTCACGGCCGGCCGAGTTTCACACCCATTTCTCGAGTCTAGCTTTGAGACTCAGTGCCACTTTCCGTCGTGACTGAGTGCACGCCGCCATTCCCCAGTTCGTGTACGGCCTCGTGCAGGTACTGTATTTGTGGTGTCTTACCATAGCCCATCTCTCTAAATAATTGGAATCTGGTGATCATTCATTGCCTTGAGAACTTAATCCCGGTATTGATCCAGTCCTTTCCTCACGAGTAGGGTCTTCACCATTTAGACCATCCATGGCCAAACTCCCGCTGCTTCTTCGCAAGAAAGTCTATTTTCTTTTGATACCTAAGTGATCTTTCCTCTGTTCGGTCAGATTAACGCCCTCGACAATGTACTCGTGATCTCGTCTTTCATCTTCGATCTATCTTTTATCGTTCTGATACGGATCTCTCACTCTCTGGAATGTCCGATTAACCGCTGCTTAGTGGTATCGAATGATACAAAGTTGTTCAAGGAGCTAAACGCGAACACAAGAAATTGCGTACCTTAGATGCCATAAGTGTTCCTTACCGAGGAAAAAAGCATTGGGACTACTTTACCTTACCCACCCTTATTAGCAACCTCATCATAAAGAGGACCCGTATGGACAATATGCGGATCTTCTCCTTGGCTTCCTTACAGCTACGAGAGACGAAAGGTGCTTCTGAAAGCTGAGAGAAAGACACCAGGATCTACTGCCACAGTATGATACCAATGAACATACTTGACCCACTGCTGTTCCCTTTTACTCACAATGGAAAGAAAAGAGATGCAGAAAGAAGAGTCTAAAGAAAAGAAGAGAATATATAACGATTATAGCCGTGTATGTAGTAGGAAGAGGAAACGATTTGAACGCTATAACCTTTTTCCAACCTGACTTAATCGCACGAGTGATTAGCTGGTATACTGGTTCTCCTCGAGCGCTCTTTGCTGCTTGGCCTCCTACAAGGCAAGTCTTCGGCTCCTCATTGGCTTTGTCTCTAATCCCCCTTCGGGACCTGATAAGGGGTTCATCCCATTGGCTTGCCTTAGTACTTTTTTAAAAAACTAGAGGCTCCCTTCATCCCCGGGGCCCACTAAGCATTCGATTAAACACCTCTCAGCTCAGAGAGACCCCCAGTTGCTCCTACTATCCCTAGAAGCTGATGTTGGTTGTTGGCTTTCGCGGCAGCTCAATCCGTTGCTTGTTGCGCGCTAACACGACTTTTTGCAATTAGCGTTTTTAGCCGCACGCGCCTTTGGTATTTTTGAGTAGAAAGAACATCTATATGAGATGCGAAAGTGGATTTCCTTACCACGGGTTTTAGTTTCAATTCCCGAGAATCCAACCATTGGTTATATATTTAGATTCTGGAATCGTAGTGAGATTATCCTGCCTCTGAGCACCGAGCAAACAGCTAGCCAGCTTCTCTAACAATTAATGGATGGCGGGATAGGTAGTGATGAAGGAAGAGAGGTTCAAGCTATTGGTGGATAGTAAGAAGCATTATCCTATACTATATATAGTATAGAACTTCACTCAAAAGAAAGACTAGGGCGGACGACCTTCAAGCACAGAGGACTTGAATGGGCATCTGCGGGGATAACCCCACCCAAGGAAACCTGACTCCAGCCCAAGGACGGCACTGAGGGTCATGGGGTAGGTTTAGGGCCAGAAGGGCAAATAGTCATACGAGCGCCGTACGAGCGGTCAAAGAAGTAGGATACAGCAATCACCATTTCATGTACACCATCTTTGTCAATATCAGCAATTACCTTGGTATGTGTATTGTCACTGTCCCACTGGAATCAAAATATTTAAAAGTGGTAAGTTTAGTTCGAACAACAAAGTGAGTGGCTGGACTTCTAGTTTTGAACCCTGGTTGGAGTAACCAACCATCGAACCATCTCCAGGTCACGGTCACCCACCAGGAAGGCATAGAGGCCAGACAGAAAGTCAAGACAGCAGGAATCGAACCTAGTCATAGTAAAATGATCATTCAAAGTAGACTTTAGTCATAGGGCAAAGGAGCTTAGAAGGGTGATGTAGGGAAGTAGTAAGGGATGACCTTAGATGTTGTATGACGGAACGTTGACTTAATGCTTCCATTTTTTCTTATAACCGGCCAGTTGGTGCACGCAGCAGTTCATAAGCACTGGGGGGATTGGGCTTCCTTGTGGAATCCCCTTCTCTTGGCACGTGTAACTATTCCCCTCCTTGTCCAGGATTTCTGTCTTCAGGAAGGCCCTAATGAGATCTACCAGTGCTTCGTTTTCATTCCCCAGCATGTGAGTCAAGAAAGCACGGGTGAAGTTGCATAACCTGGTGGGCCTCACAAGGTATAAAAAGGTGCTACCTATCTATATAAGAGCTTTTTCCCCAAATTCTCAATTTGGATTCTGTCATTGGTCATGGTGGATCTCGATCCGTGGTATACGAAGGTAAGCATACTGATTTTCATTGGAAGCACCAGCTTATGGAAAAACTGCAAATTAGTAAGTAGCGGAATGAAAATGAATTTATCCACTTTGCCATTCTATACATACGAGAAACGTTTGTTTTCTTGCTATCAAAAGATAATTCATTCTTTGAACTCTGAGGATAGAGTCAGACTTGACTCGGAGTTGTCGAAGAGGTAAGTTTACCATAGTTAGTGACGAAGCTAGGTAAGTAAACGAAAGAAAGCGTTCGGTAAGACTTTTTCAGATATACCGGGTTTGGCGTGCTAGGGCTCTTTTTGATAGTGAAAGGAATGAAGAAAGCTAGAGAATGATAAGTCCTATTTGGGAAGTTTCAAAGAAACCCACATAGTTTGAAAGGAATCTTTTTTCTAGTTTTCAAGCAAAATGCAAGGAATACGTAGTTAGGGAACAACGAAAATGAGAAGTAGATCGCTTCGTCGGTTAGAACAGAAGCGTATATATTATCTATATTATATTAAGTGATTCTAATAAAAATAGATAGAAAGAGTAAAGGAGAAGTTCAGTGTAGAGTAATGGATGGCGAGGTCTTCATCCTATTGTTGTGAAAGAGCATGTTCACTATAGCTAAATGGATGATTGACGTATCACAGCAAAGCAAGAGCATGAATGAAGGAAAGAGCAAGCCAGTGAAAGAACCATGTGCAAACCCATGATATAGTCTTTTCTGAGGTTCAAGTGAGTAGAAGCGAATCAATTGCTTAGTGGACTACCTGTCATTTGAAATATGTGTATGTGGTAGTATGCTCTCAATAAACAAGGTTGGTTGTAAAGCATTGAATTATCAATCTATACAGCAATCATATCTCCTCTCAAGAATGAATATTTGACTTGACCTTTTGGTATGTTTTTTCTAGCGCACTCAACCTATTCGAATTCCTATTTTTCTGGACTCCGGTTCTGGTGCTATATCATGAAGGAATTGAGGGGCAGGAAGTGGAATTCTAAATTCGCTGATGCTGGTATTTAACGAGACCATAAAGCTTGTGATTTCTATATGGCCTTGCTTTTTTTCATCATAAAAAACCTTAAAGTAATTACGTAGAGTAGAAGGAATTGTGCAAAATCATGCATGCGTCTGCCCATCTTCGAGCGAGAAATCGGCCCAAATACACCTCACTCGAGTATAGCAATCAATGAATCGTGCTTCCTCCTCCTAGTGAGTGATTCGTAAAGTGCTTTTTCCCTTGAGCTTGCCAATTTAGGCGGCTCATCCATTTCTGATGATTTTCCGAAAGTAGGTTCGAATGACTGAATTTAAATAGCAAAGGTAAATGCCTTAATAGATGTCGTGAGATCCTCTCCTTCCCCCACTTCTCCTGAGGCTAGAATCGGGAGTCGGCGTCGATAAGGGGGGCAGTCGGAAGTAGCGAGGAAGGTTAACCAAGACTTTCTTGACACCAGGCCAGGGGAAAGGAAAGAGGAAAGACAATAAATAGGAGCGAGGTCTGGTAAAAGATAAAGAGATCGCCGTAAAGGATAGGTTAAAGCCCTTCTAGACAAGAGATCAAAAGAAAGAGAGGATTAAGAGATAGTAAGGAGAAAATGAAGTAAAGGAAGACCTGAAATGCTAATAAACGTCACTACTTCTGTCAGGGAATAGAATGGAATCCGGGATCAAAGAAAGGGAATCCGTTAGAAATGTTTTGAAATGGATATTGTTCTCTCTTTGATTAGGGATTGCTATATGAAAAGAAGTGGAGTTTGAAAAAGGGAACGGAATGGTCAAACCGGAACTGCTAGAGGAACGAATTTTCAATAGCATAACTTGGGCTCCTAGAATATGGGGCCCTTGGGACAATCTATTTGATTGCAGGGACAGGTACGCTGAATATGACTGGGGATTTTCCTATGGGTATTGGAGCGGGTCCAAGCAGATTAAAGAGGATGAGTTGTCAGAGACTGCTATTTATTCGAATTATTTCTGGTATATTTATCATAAAAAGGAGGAGGTGCAAGAGACTGATTCGGACTTCTTGCAGAGTGGAACAATGCAGTACCAGACACGAGATATATCTTTCAAAGAAGAAGGCTTTTTTCGAATAAGCCAATTGATTTGGGACCCTTCGGATCCATTCTTTTTCCTATTCAAAGATCAGGCCTTTGTCTCTGTGTTTTCACGTCGAGAATTCTTTGCGGATGAAGATGAAGAGATGGCAAAGCGGCTTAGTACCAGTACCTGGAGAAAAAAGCCTCCTAAACATATGGCTAGCAACCGGTTCACCAGGAGTACGCAAGAAAGGCAAAAGCACTACGAATTATTGATTTAGGAATGGGAATGGGCTAGAACCCTGGGTTCTTCCTTATATAATTAATGGTCTTTTCATTCTAATACTCTATCCGAGAGTTCTCAGTATTTAGCAAAGCTGTTCCTATCTAACGGAAGGCTCCTGGATCAAATGACAAAGACATTGTTTGTGGAGAAAGAGGTGGCTTTTCCCGGATGAAATGAAACATTTGATTTGTGTAACAGGAGAAAGATTTCCCACTCCTTAGCCGTAAAGATATGTGGCCATGAAAAAGGGAGGGGATTCAGTGGAACAGGATTGGCCGGGCGGTAGAGTCGTGGAAACACTTGTTGATTCCTATTTTGGACCCTAGCTCCATGGAACAATATGCTACTGCGGAAACATGGAAGAATTGCAATCTTAGATCAAAACACTATGTATGATGATATGAACTGCCTAAATAAGAATTCTTGAGCGTCGAACAACCTGAGTACTAACTACATCAAACAATTTGCATTAATGAAACTGTGTAAATCCACCGGATAATCAAAAATACGCATGTCTGATGAAATGGTTGTTGCTATCTGCTTCCATAACGAATCCTTGGTTTAACTGAATAAGTAAAGAAAATTGGCCCTTTCTCTTCGTCTCAGATCGATGGATCTTCTCGATTGGAAGATCTCCCATATGGATAATACACATTCCAGTTGACCAAGCCTAATGCTAATTGTTTTGTTCCGAAGCAAAGATATCCGCGGAGGCCGGTTCGTTCGTCCTATTCTGATATTCAGGACCAAGAGGTCCTGGATTCTCTTTCGGATAGGCCCTGAAAGGAGAAGAGAAGCTGAAATGCCAACAGACCCCTGTCTATTCTCTAATTCACCCGATCCGATAGTACCCGTTTTTGGAACGTCCAGTGCCAAAGTCACTGAATGGGTAAGTCACCAATCCAATCCCTTTGACAAATCGGGTGTCATATTAGATATCATATTCTATATATATAGAAATATCATAGAATAGACAGTTGTCTCTCTGTGCGAAAGAAAGAAACATGGAAGGACCAAGGAGCTCTGCTCTACAGTAGTGCCCCGGAATGGGGTCGTAGAGCCGGTAACCCACTCTGTTTAGTATTTTGATTTCGTTCAAGGTGTTGCTCTGTAAAATCGAGATTGTGTGGGTGTTCAGTCTACCACTCATGTTCACGTTCTACAAATCTAAGGGAGTGCTCCTAGACTGGACGACTTCCCGTAAATAACCTAGTTCATGTTCCTTTGAAAGAAATAAAATGAAAGCTTTTGAAGCTTTTTTTTTAGGTTCTTCTTTTCCAGCCTTAGTGGCCCCTCTCTGATAAGGTTTAAAAGTTTTCAAAACGAAAAAAAAATGACAAATCTGGTCCGATGGCTCTTCTCCACTAACCACAAAGATATCGGCCTATACTGTGATATTTCTTGGGGGTTCTTAACTTTCGGTATAAGCACAATAATCGTCTTATTAATCACCTCTGGCATATGGCCGCCCCTCAAAAACCCCAGGACTGCCTCCGTCACCATTGCGGTTCTAAAAAAAAAAATGGAGAATTTCTCCTCCTTTTTTTATTTTATGATATTACACTATCCATATATTGTCTTCTTTTTCAGGATTTCAATTTTTCTTTTTTTAGTCTTTTATCGTCTCATACTCCCTCTAGTACTATTTTTCTCCCATCTTCTGACTTCCTCCTCCTTTTTTCTTATAACGCTGCCGCCTGAAGTTCAAAGCCCACAGGCTCTAGCTCATTTAGGAGCTCTCAACTTCTATCTGAGCCTTTATGAGCAGGACCCGGAGTGGGTGGCTTTCATTCAGCACGAGCTGAATCACAACACTCCATTCGGGGACATACCGGTTAGGCTTAAGCTCTTCCTAATGGAAGAGAGGCTCTCAAATGTGAGGCGTGATCTTATATGTGAATTTATTTCACAATATGAGAGGCACGAAGCCGTATTTCCCGTCGAGCCCTACATTTTAGAAAAGTCACTTCGTTCCTATCTGGAACATTTTAATTATACGGATAATTTCCTTATTCTACAATCAGCTTATCTTGAGCTACAAGAGAATGGGGGAGAGTCCGTGTTTTTTGACAGGGTTGTAGGGTTCAACCGTGATTTCCTTTCAGAGGAAAGCGCGAAAAGGACCAGGATTGAAATTATCCGGCAACAAAGGTGGGAAGCCCTCTCGGTAAGCAAGGCTCGGCTCGAAAGGGCTGAGTTTGAGCATGCGCTGCTCTTGTTCCAGGAAGAAGATATGAAAAGGAAAATTTTCTATGATATCTTTGGTACGGATACCGAGGAGGACTAGTGGGGGAATTGTAATGGCTGCTAGTAGTGGGGAGATTGTAATATGCGCTCATTCTGCAAACTACTCCCACCAGTCACTGAGCTAGAGTTTGATGTCGATTTATCCACACTTCCATGACTTCTAGAGGAAAGCGTTCTGCTTGCTGGCTGGGAGCTGTATGAGCGGTAACGTCCACGTACGGCTCCGTGAGAAGGTGGACGGAAATGGCCTTGTTGTACCTCACTCCCGTCTTCAATGGGGTCTGCTCTTTTTTTTTTGGGGGAGTATGCCAATATGATCTTAATGAGGTGCGGGGCTTTGCATCTGACATTCGTTGGGCTTTCCTCTGCGGGAGCCTGCGCCCCGGCCTTTTTGTGCAATAAACCCCTCCGGCCGAAGACTAGTGATAGGTGGTCCCGCGGAGCTTTCGGGGAAGGGTAGCCTAGTGTGTAAGCACAGCAATGAACCGCGGCGAACCCTCAGACGACCCTTCTAAGATAAGGGGGGAGATCCTCAGTAGTGGTGACCCTTTGACTCTTCCACTGACTTATATATGTACCGAATGCTCATACGGGAAAGTTAACTCCTGGGTCTGGAACCAGGGGGGTTGCTCCGAGAAAAAATCCTTTCTTTCTCGTCCACTCCAGGGGGTGCGGACACACCTGCGCGGATTACAGGTGACGGTTACAAGAATGGCGGGGAAGTTAAGAGTACCCGACGACATTCAGGGATGAATGTAGACCCATCGGGCAGGGATAATCATTCCGGTCCTGGGAGAGGTGGCGACACCAGTCTGAGCTGAGGGAAGCCAGCCAATTGAGTCACTGAAACGACCGCAGGAGGCGCACCCTAAGCCCAGCTTCCCGGAGCTGCTATTGCGAAATACGGCTTCCTTAATATAAAAATTTCCACAAGGGGGCTGGGCTGCTCGCCTTCATAGAAAGGCGACCGGGCCTAGATTAGATGTTCGCCTTTTTATAGAATAGAAAGAGAAGGTAAAGGGGGGCTTTATTGGTAATGGCGGAGGTCCATGAAAGAATCGCTGGAGCACATCAAGCGGGCAGAAGAATGAGATGGCTGATACACAGATATGGGTTTTATTGGCCAAACATGGAAAAAGATTGCAATAAATACGCCCGAGGATGTGAGGCTTGCCAAAGATACAGACCGATTAAAAACCTGTAAGCGGAAGAATTACATGAAATCATTAAACCTTGGCCATTCCGAGGTTGGGCAATTGAAACAATTGGAAAAATATATCCTCCTTCCAGCACCTTTTAACAATCTTCTTCTGTGTTGAAGCGTAATAGGAAGAAGCCAAAACATTCTTGAAAGAATCTCCAAATCCCCGGAAATAAAGGATTTTTACTACGTTACCCTCAAAAAGTACTCCGGCAGCGTGAGTGAGTACAGGCTCATATTCCTATTTATTTTCTGACAAGGGAGGGATGCGTAGGATTTCTTACAAGAGAGATCGAAGATAGGGAGGTACTCAATATAATTTATACTCTTTCAACTGAAGATGACGATTGAACTTTGGTACCGCAGCAAATGATCAAATGGACCGTGGGTACTATACTAAGAGTAGTAACAACTATTCCTTCGCAACTTCGCCCTTCGCACTTACCTTTCGTCCGGTACGTTGTTCAAATGTTTTTCTGGGATTATGTTGGTGATCTTGAAGGGTTGTGGGAGTATGCATGGGGGCAGTCTGTTGGTGACAACCTGTTGAACTCTGTTTATGCTATTGGTAAGTGTGTGCAAGACTTTATGGCGGATGAGAAGATTCACAAGCCTACGCTGCTTGGGCCGCATTTTGCTTTGCTGGTAAGAAAATGCAGTAAGTTTGTTTTTTTCCGTCCTGTATTGTTGGTGGGTGATTACAGTTTGGCTTTAACTACTAATGTTTGCAATCAAAAGGTTTGGCTGTATGAGCATACTCAAGTGGTAAGTCTACGACTTGGTTGGTATCTGTTTCCTCGATTTAGAAACAGGAAGCTTGAGAACCAGGAGTGAGTTCGCCCCAAGGGTGGGTTCGTGAGATGGATAATGATAGGTTTATCATGCAGCCTTTGTATACGCTGCTGACAGACAGACGAAGAAGCTTTTTTGATGTATAGCAACGTGCGTGAGCCGTGCTAAGCAATCATATTAATATCCTTCGCTACTTATTTTGGATGCTGGTGGCTTATTAACTGCTCTAAACCTTGCAATGATCATGGAGGGCGCGTTTGCAGCGTATTATCCTTGGCCTCATCGTGGAACGATAATACTTTCACGTGGTGATGAAGACCAAGCTGCTCCAAAATGTAAGTTTGACACTTGTCAGTTTACAGGTTCTAGTTGGTTGGTATGAAAAGTTTTTATTACTTTTCAAACTATAGTGTTTTAAAGGCCTCTTCCCCCCATCTAAAACTTTTATTCTTCAATACAATAGCTCAGTAAGAGGTTTACTGATTGCACCGTACCTTTTTTATAAACCTTCTTTCTATAGTAACCTAACCCGTTAGCCCGATAGAATTAGAAGGCTATAGAAAAGTGAAGCTTTAAATTATGACCTAGGAATCGGTTAGCCATACGATTAATTCTAAAGGTTAGTGAAATGCCGATCGATCCCTCGGTCTACCCACAGTACTCGCAAAGAACAAGTTATGCTGGTTTTGCATCTTATTAGTCTTTATCGATTTCAATGTAAGAAATGTTAGATTTTTTGATGGATGTACACAGATATATAATATACTGGGACTTTCGATACAGAGTGAAATGAACTACCAGCTTTCCAAGGAATCCCGTCGTTCTTCCTTACTAAAAGACTATTGCATGCACCTGCATACGCAGCTAATTCTTATAAGTAGTTACAACGTTTCCTTCTTATATATATAGGCATTTCAAGAGGCCCTTCTCATTTTCTTTGAAGGAGTTGCTCTTATTTATCTTCAGGCTGCTTTATCTAAGAAGGATTCTTCTGCTCTTTAAAGGATTTTTTTTATTTAGGTTGTTCAGAATAGCAATGTTAGGGGAAAGTAATTCAATGATGTAGCCGACTTTCTTGATGATAGGAATCTACATTCGTTCTCAACGTTAAATCCCGTCTTATCTGCTTAGCCGCCTAGCGGAGTTGCCTGTGTGAGGCATCAAAATAGCCTTCCCAGCGAGTGGATGAATGGAGCGAGAAGAACGCTTTCTTAGAATTGATTTGTTTTATACCCAAGTGAATTGAAGCATTCCGGAACGTCGATCTATAAATCTTCCATGCGTGGATGGATAAGCCTGAAGGTGCTACTAAGTGGTCTAACTCTAATCCCTGGTAACGCTTTCCTATAAGGCCTTTCTTCGGACTCTTTTACTTGGGTGGGACTTTTAAAAATAAATAGTGGAGACACTGCTGCTACAACTCTATTTCCTCGCTGATGGATTCTTTCCAATCTTAAGAGGGCAGACGACGAGGGCGTATGCGTGTGAACGCTTGGTTCAAGCTCTTCACATAGACATGATCTCGGAAGACTCGTTTTTAGACCGAAGCGATTCTTTGAACCGAGTTCTTTCTCTTTCTTGCGAATGCTGATGGTTGGATTCAATGTTCTGGATCAGGTCCCTTGACCTTAGCGGCCTCGTTCTTTAAAAAAAAGAACTACATTCAGTCAGTGACACAGCTATTGACTCAGCTGTGAAGGAATGAATGGCGAATGTTTGCGAGGGAGGAATATGGTAAAAGCTATGCTCAAAAGTAGGCGGTCGACAACATTGGTATCCCTTGCCCACTCTTGACCAGAGATACAAAGCACCTGCAGCGGAGGCATATCTCAGCAGCTTGCAGGAAGAGAAAGATGTACTTAAACACTATAGATCTTCGCGTGATCCGCTTCCCCCAGACCAGCCAATAGAAGAAATAGAAAAGAAAGGCTTCATATACTACATTAGATAGCAAGTGGAAGGATTTGCCAATGCGAAATTGAGTAGTAGGCACTTTCTTAATATCATGCGAACGGAAGGCTGGTATCGATGCCCAGGCTATATATACGCTTTTAAATAAATTCTTGGTGTAACGTCAGTCAGCAAAGAAAATCAATAAGAATTTCATAAAGAATGAAAGGCAGGAAACAAGGAGAAGGAAGCTAGCAAACAATATGAAGGAAGACTTTCAAGCCTTATTCGTACTCCACGGGACCACGTATAATAGTTTCTTCTGAATGGAACCGTACCGATCTACTAAACGAAGGTGTTCACGAGAGGGAAGGGCTTATCTTCAAATTCGGTATCAACTGAGCAAATCTCCAAAATTTCATTCATAACAAAGGAAATGGCACCGAAACAACTTATCTGCAACCCTGACACCAGCAAGCACGGGCAAATTGATCCTCAAAACCAAAGGGCGTTAGCCAAGTCGAGGCTTTTGAAAAGCCTTACCTACAACGCGAGTCTCCTATTTGACTATCAACCATTCTAGTTTAAAAAAATGTTCCCATCCGTGCTGCTACTCGACTTTCTCATCTCCTATTTCTAGTTATCTTACAATTAGAGTAGAGTCAGGTAAAACGAATTGTGAGGATCAATTGCTTACCACTTCAAAAGTAACGAACCACCCACAATTAGAGTTATACTACAAAAAATTTCCCGGTTATTCTAGAAGTTAACTCTTTTAGTTGCGCGGGTAGCTCTCAGGCCTATTACTCCAGGCACACTCTTCTCAAACACTACGTTGCTATAGCTATGCTTCCTCAGACTCTGTTTGACTCCCCTCTCAAGCAGGTAAAGAAGCTCTTTCCATTCTTGCCTAGTGACTAAGATTTTAACACTTGTTGTGTCTAGGCTGCAAAGATTTTCTCATAAAACACTAACTGAAGTGTTAGAGGGATTCACTTTCGATAAGAATCCAAAAGCAAGTTCCCTATACTACCTTCTTTCCCTCCTCTGTTTCTGTCTTTAAGAGGCAGTGCATCCGGCAGGAATCGAACCTACTTTTTTACCCATTTAGCCTTTCTAGGTTGGTGGGCGCTTTCACCATTCAGCCATGGATGCTTTAGCGAGTGAACTAGGTTTTTATTTGAGAGCGAACTAGGTTTTTAGTGGTATTCCTTCTCGAGCTTCTATTTCTTCCGTTAAGGGAGATTCGGGAAAAGATGGAATAGGAAGACGTGTTTCCAGAACGAACAAGATACGGGTAGAGAAGGGGAAGTTAGCAAAGTTAGACAAGATTGGAATGGGCATAGGAACATGTATTGATGTACCAGATCGGCTAATGCTCCCAGGTTGATGCGATGTATTCCACCAGTTGACTGGAGACTTTATTATTGGTATATCGATCGGTCCAGCACGGATTGAAATAGGAGCCGGTTCGACAGGAAGCTTTTGAAAACGCAGTGCACCCAGGTAAATAAGGAACAAGATGAATACAGAAGTTAAACGAGCATCCCACACCCGAAAGGTACCCCACATAGGCCTTCCCCGAAACCCCCCAGTCACTAACGTAAACAAAGTAGAAAAAGCACCAATTTCTGTACCGGTTCCGGAAGAGCGAAGAAAAAGGGGATGTTTTGTTAATGGGAACAAGGAACTGTTTATAGCTGTCGCGATATAAATAACTATACTCATCCGAGCCGCAGGAACATGTACATACGAAATACGAGAATTTCCACCTTGTTGAAGATCTGGTGGTGCTACCCGAAGACTTAAATGAATAGCCATCGCTGTTAAGAACAACCGAGATCCAATGAGAATTTGCGCGTAGCTTTTTGTCTTTGACATAAAAAAATAAGGTTGTAATAACGAAACTGACATTTTCTTTTTCCTTGCCTTGCAAGTGGAACAAGAAAGACTATATATTGATTTTGATTCTATAAACAATCAAAGGATTTCGCATGCTTTCCATGGAATGACGGAATTCCCCTTGCTTAGTTTTCGCTCCGCTCGTGCGTGGCACTCCTTGCTTGCGGAGCGGCATATCGGAAAAAGAAGGATTGACTTTCTATACGGGCCCGTCCCCTCTTACCCCTAACTAACGATTATGCTGCTCTCGCCTTTTTGTAATCTTCTCTTCCAAAATTCACTACTAATTTTGACTACCTCCTTAGTCACCCTATCCACTCTCGTCCTGTTTTCGGGTTCCCTTTCAGGGGATGAGGATATTTCGATGACCTCCGTAGGTGGAAAACGCGTGGGTGAGTAGAGTCTGTGCTTTGCTTTGGGGGGCACCGGCAAGAAGCTTCTCGGCCACCCTACTCTGACTTGATTAGCTACTTACTAGTAACTAGGATCGCTCAAACAGTCAGTCAGCAATGCGTACTTCTTTCCTAGTTGAGTGGATCCGCGTAGCAGAGCCCAATCTTCTACCACAAGCTCTGACCTGACTTGTTGTACTTGATTCACCCACGTAAATAGACAACTGGGATAAGGGCTTTCATCCCATAAAAGAGAAGTGAGTCCGCATGTCGGCAAATGATTTGGAATTTGAACTGGCCACAGAGGAAACCGAAGCCCTAACTCCCCATTCTTTCTATCTTACATCGCCATCGAGCCCTGGCTGTAGAGTCACAGGTTTCTAATCGCAATGGATTTATGTTTTCTTTGGCTTTTCCATTCGCTTCGTTCAACCCTGATCTGGATAGATAGCTCGGCTTCTATTAGCTGAGAATGGTTTTGTCAAGGAAAGGTTTCGCTATACAACAACAATGAACTCACTTCTGATCAAATTGGATGAATCGGTAATCTTTCTCTGTCTTGTGAGAGAGAGTCACTTGCTGTATTGAGAGCGGGTGGGTGACATGCATTAAGCGAAATCAGTTGTTATGTTTTTGATCTTCTTTGCGCGAGAAGACCCTTGACTGAGGAGACGTGTTTGGCTTGGATGATGCCGCTATGCTCCTATTCACTTTCAGAGACCACTCTGAGTTTGCCGGTTTTGCGGCAACCCTTTCACTAAGAACATTTTCGCCATTAACGAAATGCCACTATTCCACAATGCTTCTTTGATTTATGTGTAGGAGCGGTAGTAGTGAAGAAAATGGAGGGAGAAGAAAGAAAGCGATGTGACACGAGAATAGATCACATCCGACAGCCAGCCATGCCATTAGATAGATCCGCTCTGAGTCTTCTGCAGGATGAGATCCGCTTGGTCTTGTGATAGGGGCTTGAGGAGGAAGAAGAGGGGATTTCTGAAAAAAAAGAATGAATCTCCTTATTTATAGGGAACAGGACGTGTGACTTCCTCAAACGAAACGAATGTGGCTTTCGCGACAAGGCCCTTGGTCATATCATATCTCGTCGTGCATAAACCTTACCTGCTTCTAAAACTTCTACTTACATCTGTGACTGCCTATTCCGGTCTTTCTCTAAAATAGCTATCTTTGAATTCCTACTTGTAAACAACAATGCTTAGACCGATCGAAGCACCTTTTTTCCTATATTATGTAAATATTGATGGTTGAACCTTTGCAACCATACATGGGCGACATTCTCTTTCATGGTCTGTCTTTATCCGACTGACTGTTCTATTTTTGAGGGCTCCGCGCATAAGACTTCCTCAAAGCAGCCTGAAGTTCATGAATTCTCTATTGAACGTTCTGCTTAATCACGTACATAGATTTGACGCAATAAAAAAGTATGTTGAGGAGGGCGAAGCTAAAGTAGGACTTGGTGTTGGTGGTACCACCTCTCGATCGGAGACCCCCTTCAGTGGAGCCAGCGACTGTTGAGTGCTGCGGCAATTCTTTTTCGGTACGCAAGAAAGTGAACAGAAGGGAACGCATCAATCAAAGCAAAGGAGGAATCCGCCTCATCAGGTACGCATTCTTTTTAAAATGCCTTCCCTTACTTACGCTAGTAGGGAATCAATCAGTACAGCCGAAGATGATTCACGTGGCAAAGAAGCCCATCGTGGAGCCTATCTATTGATGGTCATTGCTTCTAACTTTATTGGTGGGGTAAGTATAAAGTGAGTCCTGGAAAAGGGGAAGGCTAATCGAAATTAGACAGTTTCCTATTCTATTATCTCCTATCCAACTCCAACTCCAGAGGCTTAGGCTTATGCAATTGGCTAAGCAATTACAGCTTCTGTATAGCTGTTTTCTTACACTGGATGGATAGCGCCTTAGGCACCAGAATAAAGTCCAACTTAAACTGCATAAGAACCTGTCATAGTTAGACCGTGGAAAGGCCATAATTCTCTCAGGAGATAGACTTACTATTCATTACTACGCTGTCTTGCTCATCCTCACTGGATGAAGAGCTACTTTGCTAGCTTACACAAGAAATGCCAAAAAGCAAAAGTAAGGTATGCTCTCTTTTCCGGACCACCTAGCCACAAAGAATGATGAGCTAGCCCCAAGTTCAAATCTGTGGTGTGCTGTAGTTAGTGATTTTTCACGACCCTGGAAGAAAGAACCAGTTTGATAGGCAAAATCTTATTAGGACTTTCTTCATTCTGATACCTATCACTCCCAATTTCTCTTTCTATATTCCGAAGTAAAAATCATTAGGTGGCTCAAACCATTCTTTGAAAGGCCCGGGAGTCATCAGAAGAGGTTCTGACAGGAATAACTTACTTGAAGAATGAATAAAACATATGCCATTGAAAAAGGATTTGGCCTCGTGATTGGCGGTTTAGCGAACTCTAAGGGGCAGCGCTCTATAACTTCATTTTTATTGCTAGTGAGGCTTTTTTATAGTAAAAATCGTCACTGGGCCAGGTCCACTTGCTGAGCTGGACCATGATGGGACTAAA